GTCAGGATCAATTCCCGAAGAAGATATAATTATTTCATTATAAGTTGCAGAAACAGACTAGTTGGGACAATAGAACCGGCTTTTAATACAAAAATCATTTGAAAAGGAATTTCGTGTCACAACTCGAAATGAGTCTAAAATAAGGTATTCTGTGTGATCCCGATAATGGGATCTATTAATATACCCGATAGGATTGATGCTAGTGCACGAATAATCATAGCTATTTCGATAGAACTTTTCGAAATTGAAGTTGATGAAGAAACTAAGGAATTTTGTATATAAATTGTGGATATGTCGCTTCTCTCATTCTTCCCAGTGAACATTAATTTAATGATTTTTAGATAATAATATATAGAAATGACACTTGTGACGAGCGCTATCGGAACTGATGGGTACGAACCAGCTTTCCATCCATGCCAAAAGAGATAGAGTTTACCAAAAAAACCGGATGGTGGAGGGATACCCCCTAGGGATGGTGAACGTAGAACTGGAGAGAATGTTAGAACAGGATCCTTCATGTATAATCCCGCATAATCCCTAATATTATCAGTTCCGGTTCGTAAACCAAATGAAGTGATACGAGCAAAAGTTCCTAGATTCATGAGTATATGAATGAACGTATAAGTTATCATACTTGCATAACCATTCTCGGGGTCTGCAGCAAGTATTCCAATCATAATATATCCAATTTGGCTTATAGAAGAATATGCTAGCATACGTTTCATGCTTATTTGAGTAACGGCAATTATATTTCCTAATATCATGCTAAGAGTAGCTAATACCCCTAAAGCGATATGCCATTCACCGGAGAAATATGGGAAAATAATAACGAAGAGTCGTGTAGACAAAGCTAGAGCTGCTACTTTAGAGGTAACAGAAAAAAAAGCAACGACTGGTGTAGGAGAGTTAGAGTCGAAAAGAAGATTTTCGATCTTCCCGCTCATTCAGAACCGTGCATGAAATTCTTAATTCACACGGCTCCTGGTTCATAAGAGATTTCTAACTAGTATTGCTCCTAGAACCTTCCTCGTGTATGTTTCAAATCCATTTTTCCTTGAATAATTCATAATCATTCAATATGAGTACTAATTGTTAACTTCTCGAGGAATCCTTCATCGTTTGTTTAGATTACCCACCAGTAGTTTCGTTTCGGATTCTTGCTTGTTTGTTCCTGAAATGAAAGACATATTTCATGTTTGTAGACATCACGTTATAATAATGCAAACAGATTGATTTAGCATCCATGGCTGAACGGTTAAAGCACCCAACTCATAATTGGCGAATTCACAGGTTCAACTCCTGTTGGATGCAAACATAAAACAAACAAGGCAAAAAGAAACACGTCTGAATAACTAGGTACTGTAGATAAAAAAAAAAAAAAATTGAATTGAACCCTCTTACGATAAGAACTAAATTAATAAACTATACAGGAACTATACAGGAACTATAAGAAAAAGGAAGAATTATTTATTTTCATAAGGGTGGTCTGGAGAACCATAAGTTGTCATTTATTTGAAAAAAAAAAAAGGCAAAAAAGATATTATGGATAAATCAAAAAATCAGGTGCTTACTGAAAAATCTATTCGCCTGTTGCAGCAAAACCAATATACTTTTGACGTAAACCCAGAATTGACTAAAAGTGAAATGAAAGATTGGATTGAAAAATTTTTCAAGGTTAAAGTGAAGGGTATGAATAGTCGTTGACTACCGGGTCGAAGAAGAAGACAAAGGGTTAATAAACTGGGATTTTCGGGTTCCGTACGCCGCAAAAGAATGATTGTTACACTTCGAAAGAATGATGTTATCCCACTCTTTTTAAATTAATTTTTTTTTTTAACCATCTAGTAAACTAGACCGACATTCCATAAGAAGAGGAAAAAAGAAGTATGGCTATATGACTATATAAGGCCTATACCCCTGGCACACGCAACAGGGCCATTTTACGTTTTGGAGAGGCAACGAGGTATGAACCCGAGAAACAGTTAACCTATCGTAAGATATCTAAAAACGGACGTAATAATAGGGGGATTGTTACTAGTAGACACAGAGGGGGCGGTCACAAGCGGTTATACCGTAAAATTGACTTTCGACGGGACAAGATAAACATTATTGGTAGAGTAGCGAGTATTGAATATGATCCCAACCGCAACGCGTATATCTGTTTAATCAATTATATAGATGGCGAAAAAAGATATATTTTGCACCCTTGGGGAATAGGGGTTGGAGATGTTGTAACATCTAGCCCCGAAGCATCTATTTCAAATGGAAATGCCCTACCTCTGAGTGCGATTTGATTATTTGATTCACGTATTCGGGAAATAATCGATTTGGCCGGAGACTGAGCCTATGAACCTAGCACTAATTCAAGATTGTTGAATCTTTTGGAATAAACCTCATTGGGGCAACTAAAGAGGAACAGTAGCGGGTGATAAAGCCTAATAGCATTTAAATACCTATTAACTTGCAAAGGTAGGATAATACGGAGATAGATAAATAATCTTGAGCTTGAAAAAAAAAAAAAACGAGCGGAGGGGCAATCTTTGTTCATATTCAATGTGGACGAGGTACGGGTAACTCACAATAACCATTCGATGTGACGGTCAGAGGCAGTATCGAAGCTATAGAGTGAAATAAAAGTAAGAATACTTTTGCCGCATGAAAATCTGTTTAAATTGATGCGAAATAGAGATATTTCCTAAGTTATCCATAACATTGAATAATGTTAACGTGAATCATTAAAGTCATTATTTCTGTTGCTGAATTATTAAAGTGAAGCCAGGTGCAGGCAAGGAAGCCGAGGATATCTATATAGTCCTGGAATCTTTTTTTTGTTTTCAAAAACATCGATTCTGGTACTATCGAGACCTAACACGAGCTCTTAGCAACAGCGAAAAAAGTCTCGGTTTTTTTTATCTGGAAAGCTGTATGCCTTGAAAGAGGCTTGTACAGTTTGGGAAGAGATCTCTCCCAATCATTTTCTAGTCATTATGAGATAGTAAGAAGGGGGGGGAGCAGATCTACTTCAACCAAGATACCCTTGGGCACCACTATACATAATATAGAAATGAGACCTGGGAAAGGTGGACAATTAGTTAGAGCAGCTGGTGCAGTAGCAAAAATAGTTGCAAAAGAGGGTCAATCGGCTACACTGAGACTACCTTCCGGTGAAATTCGATTAATATCTCAAAACTGTTTAGCAAGTGTGGGACGAGTTGGAAATGTCGATACTAACAACGAAGGCTTGGGTAAAGCTGGCTCTAAACGCTGGTTAGGGAAACGCCCCAAAGTAAGAGGTGCGGCTACGAACCCAGTGGATCATCCTCATGGAGGGGGGGAAGGCAGGACATCGATTGGCAGGAAGAAGCCCTCAACTCCTTGGGGACGTATTGCGCTTGGGAAAAGAAGTCGGAAAAATAAAAAATATAGTAATCCACTTATACTTCGTCGACGCAAGAATTTTTGATAAAGAGTTATATTAAGTAGGAGGGTAATTAGCCACGACACGTTCATCAAAGAAAGGTCCTTTTGTAGCCAATCATTTAATACGAGAAATTGAAAATCTTAATGTACGGAGAGAAAAGAAGTTAGTAATAACCCGGTCTCGTGCCTCTGCAATAGTCCCTAGCATGATTGGTCATACTATTGCTGTTCACAACGGACGAGAGCACCTACCAATTTATGTAACTGATCGTATGGTGGGTCACAAACTAGGAGAATTTGTACCCACTCGGAATTTCCGGGGACACGCCAAAAGTGATAAAGGGTCTCGTCGATGATTAGGAAATTATATTTCATGGAAAACAAAAAGAAATCAGAAGTAGGAGCGCAAGCTTTGGCAAAAAATATCCGTATGTCAGCTACTAAAGTGCGGCGGATTATCGATCGAATCCAGGGTTGTTCATACGAAGAAGCACCTGTATCACCTGAATTTATGCCCCATAAAGCATGTTACCCTGTATCAAAATTAGTTCTTTCCGCAGCTGCAAATGCTAGTACTAATCTTGGATTAAGTAAATCCAATTTGTTCATTAGTGAGGCCTGAGTGGACAATTCCACTTATTTAAAAAGATTTCGTCCTCGAGCTCAAGGCCGTGGTTATCCAATAAGGAAACCCACTTGTCAAATAACAATTAAGTTAAATTCGAGGTTGACTAGAAATAAAAATAAAGGGTAGATAAGTTGATCAGTATTGATGACATATTGATACATATAGGCATATCCAATAAAAACTAATCTAATATTGAATCGAGGAAAATTATATATGGGGCGAAAGATTCATCCACTCGGTTTTCGACTCGGTGTAAATTAGAAGCATTATTCTTACCGGTTCGCCCAGATGGAAGATTATCCAAAATTTCTGGAGGAAGATAGAAAAATACGCACCTCCATTGAAAAGTATGTGGAAAAACATGTGAAGGATTCTTCCAATTATGGCGGGATTGGGCATATAGAGATTCAGCGAAAAACGGATCCCATTCGGATTGAGATACATACAGGCTTTCCCGATCTCCTCGTTGAGGAGCATAATCTAGGGATTGATCAAATGAAAAGCGATATAGAGCATATGTTAGGTCTCGGTAATCGAAAGCTTCGAATAACTCTTAATAATGTTACTCAACCATACGGGGAACCAAAAATCCTAGCAGAACATGTTGCTTCACAGTTAAAAAATAGGGTTGCTTTTCGAAGGACTATGAAGAGGGCTATCGAACTAGTCGGAAGAACCAGTAATAAAGGTATTAAGATCCAAATAGCCGGACGTCTCAATGGTAGCGAAATGGCTCGAGTCGAGTGGGCCAGGGAGGGTAGAGTTCCTCTCCAGACAATTAGGGCCCGTATAAGTTATTGCTACCACCCGGCTCAAACGATTCATGGGGTTTTAGGCATAAAAATTTGGATATTCCGGGATACTGAATTATCTCTCTCCATAGGAAATGGAACTCTTTAATAAATCCTGGTGAAATACACGACAGCTTCATTCTATTCCAATTCTAACAATCTACACTCATTTTTTCTTTCAAATAAAAAAAAAATCTTTGCTATGCTTAGTGTGCGACCCGTTCAATTAAAAGCTCTTTAACCATAATGAAAACTGATTAATTGGTCGATAAATCTCCGGTGTCAAGTCCTGGAATGAGTGCTAGACATGGAGCATAATTGTATCGACGCAAAGTTTCTATCCACGGGAGAATATTCTTTCTAGCGAAGCCGGAGGTGGTATCAATTTATGGATACTATGAAGAAAAAAAAAAGAGATATAATTTGATCTTCTTTCAAGATCGTATGGTTAACCATTCAACTCCCAAAAAGCAGTGTGATGTAGCATAATTATCGAAACTATCCTAATTATCGTAGTGTTAAAGTAGAGCTTCGAGTCACCTGGCACTAACAAAAATGACTCAATAAGATTGAGACTAAGGGAGGGAGGCTCCGTTGCGAGGGGGGGACCCAAACGTTTGCTTTAAGAGACTAGATGAACGATGAGACCTCCGGATTGTATTCAGTCGATAAATGCGATTCGGCGGACGGGGTGGCGAAAGAAGCCCAGCCCAAGCTTCGTGGAATCGAAGTGGAAAGTAGCTTAAAAAAAAAAAAAGAGAGAGATCGAGCTCATTTTCGCCCGTGAGTTCAATACCAAATAATATAGGAATTCTTGGAACTGGATGATATAGAAAGAATCAATGAAGATAAAAACCAATATCTAAATTAGAAGTTATTTCAGCTAGCAGTCGATAGGTCTACGATGCAGAGAGAAGCGGTATTGAACTTATGAGGAGCCGGTTGAGGGGAAACCTTCATGTCCGGTTTTGTATCAGAGATGGAAAGATTCTATTGCCATCGACTGTAACCCCAAACGAACTAAATACCGTAAGCAACATAGAGGACGATTAAAAGGAATATCTAATCGTGGTAATACTGTTTCTTTTGGAAAATTTGCTCTCCAGGCTCTCGAACCTGCATGGGTTACAGCTAGACAAATAGAAGCGGGAAGGAGAGCAATAACGCGCTATGCTCGTCGGGGTGGAAAGTTATGGATACGCATCTTCCCCGATAAACCAATCACTATGAGACCCGCTGAAACGCGTATGGGATCAGGTAAAGGATCTCCAGAATATTGGGTATCCGTAGTTAAACCAGGTCGAATAATTTATGAAGTAAGTGGAGTATCGGAAGATATAGCTAGAGCTGCTATGGGGATGGCTGCTCACAAGATGCCTATACCTACCCGAATAGTGACCGCCCTGAAATCTTGATACTTGAAGAATGAAAACTGAGTTTCCTATTCAACGTAGGGCGTTATACTACATAATTGAACTTTTTTTTTTTTTTTTGACGTCTCAGAGACACAGAAGTGCAAACACTCATAATGTCATTATTATTACTATCTCCTACTAGAATAATAAGCATCTAAAAGAGTAATAATCAAACAACTTAGAAATAGTAATAATCGTAATGATAGTAATATCCATAAAAATCATTACGATTGTTACTAGAGTAACCATAACAATTGGTATTACTATTACTGCTCCGGCAACATCAATGATCTATCTATTAACCGACGCAAACATGAGTAGCGTGATGAAGCATATCTTCTTAATTCGGATATAGATACAAAATTAAACCTATAATCTTTCCTGATTAATAAATGATTCAAACTCAAAGTTATTCAGATGTAGCAGACAATAGCGGAGCCCGGAAACCAATGTGTATTCGAGTGCTAGGAACCGGTAACCGTAAATACGCGAATACGGGTGACACTATTATAGCCGTGATCAAGGAAGCGGTACCCAATATGTCTCTGAAAAGATCAGAAGTGGTTAGAGTAGTGGCAGCGTGTACCCGTAAAGAGATGAAACGAGATACTGGAATGATTCTTAGATTTGATGACAACGCAGCAGTTGTTGTCAATCAAGAAGGGAATCCTAGGGGAACCAGGATATTCGGTCCAGTAGCTAGGGAATCGAGAGAGTATAATTTTGCTAGAATAGTCTCATTAGCCCCCGAGGTGTCGCAGTAAGTAGGGAATAGAATGAATGAAAATTGTCGATTGCTGTTTCGAATATCTAAGCTTAATCTTTCACCAAAGATATAGAATCTGTTTCGATGATCCGATACATTTGGGTGTCACGAAGAGACAGAATCTAGTAAGATATAGATAAAAAGATATATATATATATATCTTTTTATCTATATCTAGGAAACAAATAGATATGACAGAACTTTTTTTAGAGCCCAACCAGACTATGTTTGACAAAAGTAATATATATATATATATATATTACTACTTATTAGTATAGTAAAAATAAAAAAACGAAAAAAATTAGGAATCATTCTAATATTAATAACTACTGATTGATATTTCACGAATAACGATACCATTTCTACCATGATTACTACCACACGAAACGCTAATACGCGAAGGAAGGTTACGATTCGGATACCTGCTACTAAAATGACTAGATGTATAGGACGAATCCTATTGGAGGAGGGTTTTGTGAAAAATGTTGCAGAACATAAGGAAAACATGAAAGAGTTTCTGGATGTGAGTCTGAAACATTAAGGTAAGAAAAGGGAGCCATATATTACAACTATTAAACGTATTAGCAAGCCTGGCTTGAGGATATATTCTGATCATCAAGGAATCCCAAAAATATTGGGCGGTATGGGAATTGTAATTCCACCAACATCCTACGGACTTGTGACAGATCGAGAGGCTCGACGAAAAAAAATTGGGGGGGAAATCCTATGCCATGTTTGGTGATTAATAAACTTATTTTTAAACGGACAATTACTTACTGTGGAAACTCTTGGGTCTTATAATGGATATTAATGGTAGTAAACGAGTCAGTAATTTCTAAATGAGATCCGTTAATAATAGGGGAGGTTTATCTCTGTCGAATGATTAAGAAACAGAATCTTATTGACATGGAGGGTACAGTTACAGAATCACTTCCCAATGCCATGTTTTGAGTGTGTTCAGATAATGGATGCCAAGTCTCAACTCATATATCGGGAAAGATCTGACGTAATTACATAAGAATATTACCAGGAGATAGGGTAAGGGTCGAATCAAGTCCTTATGATCTTACCAAAGGATGTACCATTTACCGTCTCAGAAATAAGCCAACAAATGGCAATCAATAGAATTTTTTACTATTGCTACTACTTTCAAAGAACTTATTTGTTCATAATTGTTTTTACAATACGACTAATAACAAAAACAAAAAAAGGGAGGAGAACGCCTGTCGAATCTCCGAATAGATTTACCCAATTAAATTAATAAATTAAGGTTATAGCTACGAAAATACGTGCCTCCATTCGCAAAATATGTGAGAAATGTCGACCGATTCGTAGACGTAGACGAATCATGGTAATCTGCTGCAATCCGAAGCATAAGCAGAGGCAGGGGTAATAGGGAGACTCGCGGGGTGGAGACAAATATAAATTAACCATAGCCTGTCCATTATGAACAATAAATCAACTATGTCAAAAACTTTGAAAAAGATTCGTTTCCGTAAAGGGAAGCGCGGAGTACAAAAAGGAGTTATTCACATTCAAGCAAGTTTTAATAATACCATTATTACTGTTACGGATGTTCGAGGATAAGTTGTTCTTCGGTGTTCTGCCGGTGCTTGCGGATTCAAGGGTACGCGCAAAAGTACACCATTTGCTGCTCAAGCTGCAGCAGAAAATGCTATCCGTGCATCGGTGGATCGAGGTCTGAAACAGGCAGAAGTAATGATGAGCGGACCCGGTCCAGGCAGAGATACTGCTTTACGGGCTATTCGCAGAAGCGGTATAATTCTTAGTTTCGTACGTGATGTGACTCCTATGCCATATAATGGGTGTAGACCCCCAAAAAAGAGACGTGTCTAACTATTAGTCATTATTAGTTATATTAAAGACGAGGGATTTCTTTATGCTTAAAGATGAAACTTCGATCTCTACCCAGGTAATTCAATGGAAATGCGTTGAATCCAAGACAGAAAGTAAGCGTCTTCATCACGGTCGCTCCGTTATATCCCCCTTTAAGAGAGGCCAAGCTAATACTGTAGGGATTGCTATGCGTAGAGCTTTGCTAGAAGAAGTCGGAGGCGCAAACATAACATGTGCAAAATTTGAGGGAGTGATACATGAGTATTCTACAATAACGGGTATTTAAGAGACAATACATGATATTTCAGTGAATCTAAAAGAAACTGCACCTAGAAGCGATTTTAACGATTGTAAAAAAGCTTTTTTATCTGTAACCGGTCCCAAAAGAGTAACTGCTGGTGACACATCGCTACCGCCATCTGTCAAAATTGTTGATGATTCGCAATATATAGTGACTATTACCCAACCAATATCTGTAAATATCGAATCAAGGATTGAAAAGGATTGTGGGTATCGTATAGAAGAATTTAATGGATACAGAGATGGAGAATTTCCCGTTGATGCTGTACCTATGCCTGTCCGAAACGTAAATTATAGTGTCCATCCATTTGGGTGCGGTAGAGAGATGCGAGAGATATCATTCATTGAAATATGGACTAATGGTAGTCCGACTCCAAACGAAGCACTCTGCGAAGCTTCTAAAAACCTCATAGATTTATTGATTCCTTTCCTGCACATGAAGCACGAAGATGTTCCTCATTTCGAGGATAAGCAAGATTCTTCCGACTTAACGACATTATCTTCGCAATTGATTGGTGTGGATGAATCCGGGGGAGAAGTTCTTAGAAATACATTTATTGACCAACTAGAATCACCCGCTAGAGCTTTTAATTGTCTCAAACGTGCCGAGATACACACAATCACTGATTTACTTAATCATAGCCGAGAGGATTTACTAAAAATAAAAAGCTTTGGAAAAAAATCTGTAGATCAGGTTTCGAGAGCTTTATGGGAACGTTTCGCCACAGAGTTACCAAGTAACAATGCGCGTGTGGAGTAAGAGAAGTAAGCAGTAGATTCAAAATCATCTTATTTAGATGCCAATCCATCTCTTGTCTACTGCATCTTTTTATTTTCAATATTAGTGAAAAAAAAAAAAGAAGTGATTGAGTAATTAGTTTTTGTGACATAGACAAAAAAGAGAGGGAAAACAAAAAATATGGAAATTAGATTATTGACTATTAATCATCTTGTAGTAAACGAAAACAATTAATCCTCTAAAAGAATTTAGAGCTTTTTGATCCACAAGTCTAGGGAGATATTGTATCGTAACAATTACTCCCTAGCCTAAGTATATGTTTCAAGTTCGTAGAAAAATAACCAAATTGATTTTGAAATAGTCCCAAAGTTAAAGATCCATCAATGGGTAAAGTTGCCCCAATGCCTAACCAAATAGCAACCGCGGTACCAATTGCAAAAACTGTTGTGGCTACTGGACGTCGGAATGGATTCTGAAATTTATTGACATTTTCGAGGAAAGGGATGGTCAACGAACCTGCAGGTACTGACGCCATCAGAAGGACACCTAATAATTTATTGGGGACTGTACGTAGTATTTGGAATACAGGAAAGAAATACCACTCAGGTAATATCTCCAAAGGAGTTGCAAAAGGATTTGCTGGTTCACCGATCATGGATGGTTCTGGAACTGCCAAACCTACAGTACACGCAATGGTCCCTAAAATTACCACAGGAAATATATATAAAAGATCATTGGGCCAAGCAGGTTCTCCATAATAATTATGTCCCATACCCTTAGCTAATTTCGCTCTCAAAACAGGATCATTCAGGTCAGGTTTCTTTGTTATTGGGATGGACCTCGTACTCCCCCATAAGAATCGAACATGAGAATTTATTCTCATACGGCTCGAGCAAATTCTTAGGCATCTTACTCCACAAGAATTGGTAGACAAAATAAAAATTATTACTTTCTAGTAGTTAATTATTGCTTTCTAATAGTTTTTGACGCCTCTTCCTCAAGAAATAGGAGGGAAAAATAACAAGGAACACGGCGAAGAGTTAGTCTGCGAAGTGGCTTATCACCCGAGTCAGCCTAATAACTTGATACGAAGCTTCTTGGATTATCTTGTATCCCATACATCGTGTATCGTGACATTGCTAATAGATGCGAGATGATCGCGAACCACTACCAGTATAGGATCTTAACTTGTTATGACTTCGGCTATATCTCTCTTTAGATCGTTTTTTTACCCCGACGGTTGTTTCTACGGATAATAGAATAGTATTGGACGCAAGAGAAATGGATGCGGCCTAAAAACCATGTGTTCTGAAACTTCACACTACCCCCATTGGGTATGTATAGGGTTTAACGGAGCCTTGCAAAATAGTTAGTTTGATCATGGGGAGAATTCTCCAAAGAGCTTTCTTGGCTTGGGAAGAAGGATCCTACCTACACCCAAGTTTCGATTCCTGATACTAAGATTAGGAAAAGTTGGGAAAGAGACACATCTTCTGGTGCAGCAGCATTCGATTCAATATCTGCGTAGCCTACGCGTTTTGAGACAAGTCACACACTCCCATAATCCAATATTTTCCCTTTTAACGCTTCAATCTTTTTATCCCGATAGTCCGAGACAAGAACTCAATCCGCTAGATAACTTCGCATCTGCTTCAATGGGAGGCACCGGCGGCAATAGAATAGTAACCTTTTACTCAATTAGAGATTAAGGTCCTGTAGTGATGCAGAGATCATTATCTTTCACTCATAAATCATGGAGGACCCGGAATGCCTTGTTTACGGATCATTGGGAAGTGCATTAGCATAGAAACAGCAGTAAGAAGCGGCGATACGAAAGTATGTAAACTGTAAAAACGAGTTAATGTAGATTGACCTACACTAACACTTCCTCGTAATAGCTCCACTAATGAAGATCCTATTAGAGGAATAGCTTCGGGTACACCGGTTACTATCTTAACTGCCCGATAACCAATTTGATCCCAGGGTAATGAATATCCAGTTACACCAAAAGACACAGTTAGTACAGCTAGAATTACACCAGTAACCCAAGTTAATTCGCGAGGTTTCTTAAATCCTCCCGTGAGATAGACACAAAATACATGCAGAATCATCATTAGGACCATCATACTAGCTGACCATCGATGAATGGATCGGATTAGCCATCCAAAATTCACTTCAGTCATTATATATTGAACAGAAGAAAAAGCTTCTGTAACAGTCGGACGGTGATGAAAGGTCATAGCAAAACCAGTGGCTACCTGGACCGAAAAGCGGGTCAGCGTGATTCCCCCCAAACAATAGAATATGTTCACGTGAGGAGGAACATATTTACTAGTAATATCGTCAGCAATTGCCTGAATTTCGAGACGCTCTTCAAACCAATCGTATACTTTAGCGGGATGGGTAAGCTTTTCCAACTCCCCCTTCGTAAACTGTACATGAGGATTTGCTCTCATACAGCTTAAACAAAATTGTTTGAGTAACCGTCCATTCTGTTAGTAGTCACTTGATGTGAGGAAAAAAAATAGAATAATATCCTCGCCATCTTTCAGTTTATAAAATCAAGTAAATAGTGACTTAACCGTTGGAAACCTCGGGAATACATTTTGCCTCAATCTCATGTTAGCTTTTAATCATCATTAACAATAATAACAAATATTATAAGCATCTTGAGAAATCTTTTCATCTTATCGATCGATTTATCCAAAAAAAAACTGGGATAAATAAATGAATAGAGATTGCCTCGTTCCAATCTGATTATTTGAGCGTCTACGAACCTTGGATTTCTACTATACCCCGATACATTCTCTTATTAGTAGGTAAGAAGATCTAATGGGCAGCAACTCCACCCTGCATATATGCGGAACAATACCTGTTTTGTACGACTATGGTCGTCCTTTCTTATAGAATCTAGTAGATAATCGATTAAGAAGTACTGCATTTTTCTGAGAGTTTCCTGATCAAAAATCGAGTTCTTGTACTTAGTATCGAGTAACAATCTTGTCACGAAATTTGAGTAGTAGATTAGTGCAAATTAATCATAGTCCCAACCTTATCAATCAATATCCAGTTTCTCGCGCTTTTGGTGCTAACCATTCGACTGCTACCTAGCAAGATAATAACGTCTTGTTCAAATGAACAAAAAATAAATAGATTGTCTATTTGTTGAACCAGATTGGTTGCGACGAGTCACACACCCGTATTATCAAAATCTTTGAGGTAAAAATTTGCGCAATTTAACTACCTTTTGGGGTTTATGAAAAGTCTTTCTTTGCGAACCCCTAGCTGTTGTAGTAGTGGGGTTCGCCAGACCAATCCGACCTTTTTTTTTTACCAACTTATCGGAATACCGTCCAATAGGACGGATGAGTTGTAAATTTCCAGAATAGTAACTAAGAATACTGCAAATAAAGCCATAAAAAATCCCATTAGGGGAGTAGTTCCCCAACCAGGAGCAACTTTTCCATATTCTGAGTTAAGAGGTTTCAGAATTATTCCTAAAGGACTGATTCTGGGTTTACCTTTAGGAGTGTCATCAATAACTTTTGTAGCCATAGAGCTTATTCAATTGATTGAACTTTGCTGACTTTGTATACTATTATATCGGATAAGAACTAATATTTCTTGGGTTACATAGCAACGGAAACTGCAACTTCGGTCGCTATCTCTATATCCTGTTCACCCGTTAGCTTTACCGGTCACGCTTCGTATACCGCTTTCGGTCAACCCTCTAAGGAACTCAGAGACCCTTTCGAGGAACATGAAGATTAGTTAGACTGAGAGACCTTCCCGCAGAAGGTCTCTGAGTAGTTCTATTTTCCTTTCCATAACCTCGCTCATGCGACGAAAATATTTAAGAAAGATCGTTACTTTCCCTTGTTAGGAACTTTGGGTGGTTCTCGAAAGAAAATAGCAAAGAATATTATACCTGAAGTGGCTACCAATAAAAATGTATAAACCAGTGCTTCCATGGATTCGACCGTAGAGTAGTATTTTGAAGATATCTTTCATACTAATTAGAATAATCTTATTCCGCCTTCAATCTTTTTTTTTTTTTCTAACTTGAACCTAGACTACTTAATTAGAATTAGATTGACCGGTTAGATTCCAACAAACCAAGTATTTCTTTGATGGGAAGGTTTTTTGTTTTCATGGGGTATAATCCCATTAGTAAATAAAAAGGAAATCTTCTTGGAATCCTGCCCCGATAAGTTGGTAAAAGACCTTTCAAATCAAACAGCCTGTCTCTTAGTACTTGGATCCCCCAACTTTTGGAATGCTCCGAATTCAACTTGAGCATCTAGATCAGGATCAATACCAGCAAACACGTCTCTGAATAAAGTTCTTGCGCCGTGCCAGATGTGACCAAAGAAAAAAATGAGAGCGAATGTGGCGTGACCGAAAGTAAACCACCCTCGGGGGCTACTTCTAAAAACACCGTCTGATTTCAGAGTGGCACGATCAAATTCAAAGATCTCACCTGATTGGGCGCGTCTAGCATATTTTTTAACCGTAGCTGGATCGCTAAAGCTGGCACCATCTAGTTCACCACCGTAAAACTCTACGGTTACACCTACCTGCTCAACACTGTATTTTGATTCCGCTCGTCTGAATGGAACATCGGCTCTTACGATACCTTCGCCATCCACTAATACTACCGGGAAGGTTTCGAAGAAAGTAGGCATGCGGCGTACAAACAGCTCATGGCCTTCTTTATCCTTAAATATAGCGTGACCTAACCAACCAACAGCTATCCCATCACCATTGTCCATTGCACCTGCTCTGAACAACCCACCCTTCGCGGGGTTGTTACCAATATAGTCATAGAAAGCTGATTTTTCTGGGATCTTAGACCAAGCTTCGGATAGACTTAGATTTTCAGCTTTACTAGAACGGATTCGTTGATCTATCTCTTGTTGAAAATATCCCTGATCCCATTGATAACGGGTGGGACCAAATAATTCAATTGGAGTGGCGGCGGAACCGTACCACATGGTTCCAGAAACTACAAAAGCGGCGAAAAAAACGGCAGCGATACTGCTAGATGACACAGTTTCAACATTCCCCATGCGTAGAGCTTTGTATAATCGTTGGGGAGGACGAACACTGAGGTGAAATAGACCAGCTAATATACCTAGAACTCCCGCTGCTATATGGTGCGAAGCTATTCCTCCCGGAACAAATGGGTCGAAACCTTCAGCTCCCCAAGCCGGATCTACAGGTTCTACTTTTCCAGTCAATCCATAGGGATCTGATACCCAAATACCGGGCCCGAATAAACCAGTTACATGAAATGCTCCGAAGGCAAAACAAAGTACTCCTGAAAGGAATAGGTGAATTCCAAATATTTTTGGTAAGTCTAAGGATGGTTTTCCCGTGCGATCATCGCGAAACAGATCCAGGTCCCAATAGACCCAGTGCCAGATAGCAGCTAGAAACAGTAAACCGGATAGTATGATATGAGCTGCGGCTACACCTTCGTAACTCCAGATACCCGCATCAGTTACGGTATCTCCAGTAATGCTCCAACCTCCCCATGACTTTGTTACTCCAATGCGAGTCATAAATGGGATGACAAACATACCCTGTCTCCACATCGGATCAAGAACGGGATCGGATGGGTCAAAAACAGCTAATTCATAGAGAGCCATTGAACCCGCCCAGCCAGAAACCAAAGCAGTATGCATCAGATGGACGGAAATTAGACGACCAGGATCATTTAGTACAACAGTGTGAACGCGATACCAAGGCAAACCCATGAAAAACCCCTTTCTTGGATATTGGAGATGAGTAAACACTACGTAACTTTCTCGCGATGTAGGCTTGCGCTACGAATAAAAAAAAAACAATAAATTGTTGCATAAAATATCTAAATCAATATTCTGGTTTGTTATTAGAGTGCTACCAGTAAAAAGAAACAAATACTCTTTTTTTTTTTTTTATTTACTGATAAACATCTGTATCTACTTTTCCATCTATTTGTACAAATAGGTTGGGTTGTATAGGAAAAGCCAAGAACCTTTCTACCAGGAACAAGAAAGACATGGATATTTTAGCATCTACATTATTTATATAACAATGTAGAGATTGGTCCCATTAAAAGCTGTCAATATCTATCAAATTCACAGTTTTTTTGTCCCCTACACCGTCTTCATTAAGCGTGTTATAATATGGTATAAGTTTTTTAGCGCGTTAGCTTCTACGTTCCCACTTTAGAGATAACTCTAAAAAGTTTCAATAATTTCTGCATGCCAATCGGTGTTCCAAAGGTGCCCTTTCGTCTACCTGGGGAAGAGGATGCGGTTTGGGTTGACGTGTAGTGCGACTCGTTATATATGTTGAGCCATGTGGAACCCCTTTCCATCATTTATTATCCGATCGATATGTCTCTATCTCGCTTAGATTCGACTAATCCATCAGTGGTCAAACGCGTGAGATAAGGTTTAGCAAGAGATTTATTAATCATTAGAATCCATGGCTAGTTGAAATGAACAGGTTATTTAGGCTCCGGTCACTGAATCCCAAGGATCAATTGTAGCAAAGGTTGCTACGAAATAGAAAATAGAATGAACGGGGCTTTAAATCTAAATAAGTCCGTTAGTTTTAAATACATGAATCGTGGGAATAGAGAGAAAGAGGGGAAGTAAAACTATTCGTTCCGTATGTACGGATGATGATCGGACTCCACCTCCCCCCGAAGTAGAAAATGAACCTAAAGATTCTTTTCATTAAAGGGACTCAATTACAAACAGGAATATACTGGTATGAAGGGGGTTGGGGCGCTGGGGTAGGTTTACCCCTCGATACGCCGGTTACGGTGCGGTTCAGGATGTTCAATAGACGGGACAGACAAACCTAAACCAAAAATGAAATAGTGAAGAGCGGTCTCCGGCAGGGGGGGGGGATAGAAAATGGGTGGAAAAAAAGAAAGAAATCTATATATATAGATTTCTTCTTTTTCTCAAAGATCCAATAGATTTCTTTACCAAAGAGACATAATTTTTCTTATCTCTTTCTTCCGCTTCTACGTAGAAACAACCAGAGCCGTATGCTTCTAACGAAGCTTATACGGTTTCAGAGGGGGGGAGTAAAGACACACAAACCTATCCTGATCAACCGGCTTTATCGGGAGAGACTTCCTCTTCTAGGTCAACAAGTAGATGATGAAATTGCCAATCAACTTATCGGTATCATGATGTACCTGAATGGGGAAGATGAAGCCAAAGATACGTATTTGTATGCGAATTCTCCCGGTGGAGCAGTATTAGCCGGAATATCTGTTTATGATGCTATGCAATTCGTCGTACCAGACGTGCATACTATTTGCATGGGACTAGCTGCTTCAATGGGATCTTCTATTTCGACTGGAGGAGAGATTACCAGACGTATAGCACTACCTCACGCTCGGCGCCAATGATTTGTATGGGTTAAAACTATGCCTTCGCCTAGTTGAGGTAACAGTAGCACGGCATTCAATACTTGGTGAGTCTTTTTTGGATGCATATCCAAGAATGAAATAGTGAAGTGCCGGGATAGCAAAATGAGTCAAATTTTATTTTTTTGGTAGATTCATCGGCGATCAATATATCTTAGCGTCATAAAATGTATAAAATGTTGAATCTTCGCAATTTATTAAGATCCAATTTTTTATCAATTAAATTTTTAGAAGATTAAGAAACATTGACTCTATTCTCCATCGGGAGTATACATAACAAACCTTGGGATTGCTGTGACAATAAAGCAACGGAACCATCATAATATGTTTAAAAGGATGGTACATCTCCTATAGTGTTGTAGGAGGGGGGGGAGTAAGAAGAGGCTCCTTCATTGCGAAGGATTGTTCAAGACTCATTTACGTCTGTTAACAACTTCCACCCCACCAGATGGATGATACGTAGCCGTATGCAGAAACAGTTGCCCGTACGGTTAGCCATAGGCAAAAAAGTGATGTATTCAATCAGGGTAATGATTCACCAACCTGCTAGTTCATATTATGATGGACAAGCTGGAGAGTGTGTCATGGAAGCAGAAGAAGTATTAAAACTACGCGATTGCATAACTAGGGTTTATGCACAAAGAACAGGCAAACCTTTATGGATGATCTCCGAAGACATGGAAAGAGACGTTTTTCTGTCAGCAGAAGAAGCCCAAGATTATGGTGTTGCGGATCCCGTAGCGTTAGAAAACGCTCCAGGTTGAATATTTCTTAAATAAATAAATAAGAAACGTTCAGGGTCTCTAAAGATTATTTTCACATGAAAAATAAAGAAGAGAAGAGGGGGTGTCTCACCTTTCTATTCGACCAACAGCTCGTATCTATCCATATAGATAGATACGTTTATTGATAATCGAAATAGAGCCTGAATCTAATCAAAAGATTGGAGTAGATAATACTAAGATGTTCTATCTTTTGTAGTTTCATATTTGTTTGTATGAGCAACTACTGACTTCGAGGCTTTGCTTTAAAGCGTCACTTTCGTCGTTTAGACGAAAGAATTTAATGAGATTTGATTATTCAATACGAGAGGATTCAGTTCTTCCACATGGTTAATAATATTTTGAACCAAATAGATTCTCTGCGTCTTTGAACATGCCAACAAATCAGCAACTTATTAGAAAAGCAAGACAACGATTGGGGAGTGGAACAAAATCCCCTGCCCTTCGGGGATGCCCCCAACGGCGAGGAGTATGTACCAGGGTGTATGTGTGACTCGTTCGGATCAGAAACCGAGTGACATTAAGGGATTGATGTCGCAGAAGAATCCTCTTATTGAGATGAGGAACAAAAGTCTATCATCCATCTGTTTCAATAAGGAATGGAAATTCATGGTTACGGTCGGTGCAAACCCGATCATCTTGATTTGGGATGATAAAAAATAATCGATGATAATAAAATTTAATTATTAAGCGAAGTCAGAATGAATGATGGTATCGATTTTCATACCATTGCCAATACTATTGCAGTGAGGGTCAGCTGTTCCGCCAACTTCCGACGTGAAATACCGTTACTATACAGATGAGTCTTTCTGCGATAAAAAAAAAAGAAAGAAATTTGCTCGGGCTACCGGGTGGAGCTAGATATTGGGGATCATACGACCTGCCAACAGCAATTCTATTTTCTCATTCTAGAAAAATTTCAAGCTCCGGTGTATAGGAGGGACCCAGCTGCCAAAAACTGAACCATGGAAACATTGGAATCCGTAACGTGTCCAGTACAGCATCCATCCAATCAGTAAAAAAAATATCTACTCTGGATTGTTTGCGGATGGGAAAGTCGGAGTAGCAAAAGCCATTGGAATCTTTTTTTTTTCACATTAGATAGAGAGATCTAAAAGTTTGTAGAAGATAGAATCTTCATTCTTGTAACAAAATAATGGAGGGATCGTGGCGTGGGTTTTCTATTCAAACAAAATCATTTCTATTATTAGCTTAAATATAATACGTTGATCAAGTAAATAAAAAAAAAAAAAGATTAGAATAACTTATCTCTTTCCCGAAACACTTGAATTATTTATGATATTTAAACATTGAGGCGTTCACCGCGCGTAGTGTTACTATTATTATGTAGTAATAGACTTAGATTCTGATGATTCTATCAAACATATTCCAATAAACCAATCTATCTCTTTGATTTGATATCTCTAACTAAGAGAAAATAAGGGAAAACTATGGAATCAGTAGGAATATAAAAATAAATGGATTTTTTTTTTTTCAAAAATTAAAATCTGATCTTCTGTGAGGCTAAACATCTAATGACCAGGGTAAAACGCGGATCCGTGGCTCGGAAGCATCGCAAAAATATTCTTGAAATTGCATCCGGATTTAAGGGGGCTCATTCAAAATTATTTGGAGCGGCAAACCAGCAAGAGAAGAAAGCATTGGCTTCTGCTTATGCAGATAGGAATAATCGAAAGAGAAAAATTCGTCGTTTGTGGATCACTCGTATTAATGCAGCAGCACGGGAGAATGGAATTACGTACAGTGCGACGATTCACAATTTGTATGAGAAATAAGTTTATTTGAATTGCAAAACACTCGCGCAGATAGCTACCCCAGATGCTTATTGTTTCTCTAGGATCGTACGGGTAATTAATACTAATAATATACATTGATTGAATATTCTAAACCTCTCCGGATTATTCTTCTCGGAGAGGCGGAAGAGACAATGATCATCTATCCTAGCAAAATAAAAGATAAAAAAATAAAGGGAAGGGAAAAGAGTTTTCAGAGATATAAGACTCAACTTAATTATCTTTAATCACACTCGTTTCACAGTTAATAATAAGCCTATTTTTAAATACCAAATTCGTTAATTTATTAGAGTTCGACTTTCTAGTCACAATTAATAAATTAATAAAAAGGGTCTAATTCTCATTGTTCGAGAAGGGTAGCAAAGCCGAAATACGAGCTCTTTTTATGGCGACAGCTACTGAACGCTGTTGCTTCGAGGTTAATCTATTCATCCGTCTGGATAAAATTCTTCCTTGCTCACTTACGAATCGACGAAGTAAGCTTGTATTTCTATAATCAATAATTTCATCAGATCGAATAGATGGGGAACGTCTACGGGAAGATCGTTTAGATTTATTCATGATACTCTTCGTGTGACTACCGATATTTAATAATATTGACTATTTCCGAATCCATTAAAAGCATTCATTTTTTTAATTCTTTGTGAATAGTATGTTTGTGGCAACAAAAACAATATTTTTTTGATTCCAATCGAGTAGGTGTATTACGACGATTCTTACGAGTAGTGTATCGAGAAATACCCGTCAATTCGTCACCAGGCTCTTTTCGAGTACAACTTGTACATTCTGAAGCAATAGTTACTCTCGCATCTTTACTTTTAGGCATAATATTGATTGGACTATATAAATAGAAGTGAGGGGGGGGGGGTCTAAAGGGTTGATTGAACTATTTGAAAAGTCCCAACCCATACCATAAAATTTGAATTTTAATTATTCCCAGCAATAGCTCGATTACTAACTACTTCCTTAACAAGGAACAAGGATTAATATTTTATAACCCTGTTTGATTCTCTTTCTAACTACTCTCTTAATCAAAGAAATGGAAATAGTAAGGCGTCTGGGAAAAAACGGTTTGTTTCTATTGATGAACCAGCTAACAAGCCGAACCATATTGTAGCTATCACAGGGGCCGTGGAAAAATAAGTTTTTACATATTGCATTATAATTTCTCCTTGTTCTTGATTTTTTCCTCCCCTCTCTCTCCCCTTTCTATCCTTTTTCCTTTTACCATTGAATATTTGCTGCGCGTCCGTCGATTACTCTTCCTGAAAAACTAGTAGGATTCAATTATTTAAGTCCAAGGATTCAAAGTGATACGAGACAATGCCCCCTCGAGGCATTGATTTTTTTTGCTAGTAGCGAATACTGATAATTTTTGGTTATAATTAACCAAATCAAATAGTTTTAGGTCGATAATGTCAATTATGTATCAAGATTAATAGGGATGTAGCGCAGCTCGGTAGCGTGTTTGTTTTGGGTACAAAATGTCGCAGGTTCAAATCCTGTCATCCCTATTTCTGATCCATGTACCAAGCATCAAGACTCGGATCTCTCGTCTCATTTAATTAACCTCTGTTCCTTACGGAGGAAAAAAACCTCTTTGTCTTCTCCCGCTATATCTCTTTATTCACTTTCTTTTCCACCGTGTGGCGAAAGGGCTATCACGCTCGGGAGTCTATTTTTTCCAGCGCACACTTTTCAAATGAGAAGAAAAATGACTCCAACGGGAAAGAAGCGCTCTTAGTTCAGTCCGGTAGAACGCGGGTCTCCAAAACCCGATGCCGTAGGTTCGAATCCTACAGGGCGTGTCTATTGTCACTCAATCAGAACCTAATTAATTGTTTTAATACACATTGAGAATACAAAATCGATAGAAAATAATATTGTTGCTATTGACAACTTTCCCCTCACCCGTCTCATCTAAGAAGGGTCTGGGGACTAATCATAGAAAAGGTCTATTATTAGATAGAGTAAATTATATAGAGCGAAAAAAAAACGACAATGAAATTGGAGAGGAAAGTTAAAAAAGAAATTGATCTATCTAGACAGATATCACTCTTTGTGTTCCCTAGTTCATCATCTTATTTAAGATCTGAAGATTATTAATATCTATCGAATTTCTAATTGGTCACCACGTCGATATTGCGAATATGCAGTTACAAATGATCCAGCTAAGGTTATTGGGATCAAACCTAACACAATTCCAGATAGTAATGCTTCAACCATTCTAGTTTGTACATATCTAATATGAATACTTACCATATTGGATTTAGGTGTTAACCAGTAATCAATACTTGGTAAGTACAATGGATTTGTAAGCGCCAATGGGGCCCTCCTTCTTTATTTATTTTTTTTTTTGTTTTCTATTTATAAATGATACTGTTATATCACAGAATCTGGATTTTGTTCAATCCAATAAATAAGGTTAAGGTTAAAGTTGGTACAGATGTTGAAAAAGCAAAGTAGCTTAATAGGGTGAGCATGGATTTGAATACCAAATTATCTAACAGATGGATTAGTATACAATTTTATGAAGTAATTTATTACTTGAAATTACTGACTAAAAGTCGTTTACTCAGATTTGTTAGACCAATATTAAGTGAAGTATGTGAGCGTATAGGAGAGGAGTGGTTCATCCGGTAAGATTACGTCTCATTAATTTCTAGAATTGACAAAAGATAACATAACAATCTCAATACTAGGGGCTTACACAAATCATAAAAAAAAAAGAAGGTAAATAGGGGTGAATTTATTGAATGGGAACAACCATTGATTGGACGTTTCGGAACGAAACTCTTGACTGTTCGGTGCGACCAACGAAGCACAAAGATTATGTTATATCTGTATCTTGTATTTTAGTGATAGATCTTACTGGGAGAATCAAAAGAAGTTTGATAGAAGTTATAAGTTTTTAATAAGTGACAAAATGAGTGTGTAGTGAATAAATGGTATGAAACAATGACCGAATATTTTACAATAGTTTTAATAAACCAATCTTGGATAACTATCAAAAGGACCCTACCGATTTAACTTGTCAATTACTTATCAAATTCAAATTCGGTTTGTTTCTTTTCTTCTCTTTCACCTTTTATTTAATGATATTAATTCTTTAATATTACTAAAAACATAAAATAGAAATGACGATTAAACAGAAAAAGGTATTGAATATAAAGAAGAAGATGGAAAGGACCATAAGAGTATCGACGTAATAAGTGTTGAGATTCCTATGATAAACTATTAATAGTTAGCTAAAAAGAAAAAGATGATTATCGGTAGTCTATCAGATTCTACTTGCCAATAACAAGTAACCTTGCCGCATCGAAGGGAGGCTAGCTATACTGATCCAGTATATTTCGGATATACCCTTGGTATAATAGTGACAACCTAAATCGGATTGATTGCGGTTCGCTGAGGTATGCCGGTAGATTCTGCATCTTCTAGCATTGATACCTCTTCTCGAGAAACAATCCTTTTTAGTATTACAAGAGAGATACGGAGCTAAACATGTCTGGGAATACGGGAGAACGTCCTTTCGCCGACATTATTACTAGTATTTGATATTGGGTCATCCACAGCATTACTATACCCTCCCCGTTTATTGCAGGTTGGCTGTTTGTCAGTACAGGTTTAGCTTACGATGTTTCCGGAAGCCCCCGTCCAAACGAATATTTTTCAGAGAGCCGACAAGAAGTTCCTTTAATAACTGGCCGTTTCGATTCACTGGAACAGGTTGATGCATTTACCAAATCCTTTTAGGAGGTACCAATGTCTCTAGATAAAACTTATCCAATTTTCACTGTTAGATGGTTGGCTGTCCACGGATTAGCTGTACCTACGGTTTTCTTCTTAGGATCCATATCAGCGATGCAATTTATTCAAAGATAGTTTTTATGTGAGCTTCGAATCTATGACACAACCAAATCCAAATAAACAGAGTGTAGAATTAAATCGTACAAGCCTTTACTGGGGACTATTACTGATTTTTGTACTTGCCGTTCCATTTTCTAATTATTTCTTCAATTAAAAATAGGAAAGAATTGTCAATTTCGAGTGAAAAAGCTCAAGATCCTAATTATTTGTGACTGTTCATGTCTCGAGTCATGACCAAGTGATGAAACCAAAGTAGGGGAGGGGGAGGTGGGACAAATGACCAATACCACTGGAAGGATTCCTTTGTGGTTAATAGGTACTGTAGCTGGTACACTTGTGATAGGCTCGCTGGGGATATTTTTTTACGGAGCCTATTCAGGATTAGGATCATCTCTTTGATAATGAATAATCGTTGAAGAATCTCTTTCACTTCATTGACGGATCAAGCAAAAAAATTGTGCTGAATCTCAAAAGATTTCCACTTTTTTGTTCCTCCTTCACGGTTAAAAAAAAAAAAAATTCTTGTTCAATCTATCTAGATCTAGATAAATCTAGATAAATTGAACAAGAATTGTGACAATCCGCTGCCCGGACGTATTGCTCAGTGGTATTATAAGTTCATGATGCATCTTCTCTTCTGAATAAACGAATTATTTGATAGATTCTTCTTCAAAGAATCGATCGAGGTCGAGTGTGATGACACTAGCTACAACTCATAGTTTTTACTATCAACATCTAAATTTTGACAAAAATCTATATCACGGTTTGGAAGAAGTAATATACGTTTGAAGAAACAGACTAGATAGAGTCACTCGAGAGGTTTTCGGATACAATTAATACGATATATAGATATATATAGATATATATAGATATATCGTATTAATTGACAACCTGAGAGAAAAAAGTGAGACTTCTGTTTTTTCCCCACTAACAGCCTTTCCAACCAAATTCTATTTTCTTTCTGTTGTTGCTTTTCCTTATTTTTAGTCCGCTCCTTTTTTTTTTCATCCTTGTCATTGTGTTCTCCCTTCTACCGGACTCAGTAGAGCCGAGTTACGGATACTGTACCGCAATCATTGGATTGAGAAGGGAAAAACAAGGATCCCGAGTTTGGGTTACATCCAAACATCAATTGGTAGTTTAACGATGGGAGGGTAAAAAGAAAGAGAAAGGTTATATAATCAAAAATTCATTTCCGCCAACTGGACCTTTTCAAATTGTTTCTTCTTAAGCACGAGAAAGATCTGTGCCAGAGTAACCGATGCAAAAAAGACTAGGAGACCTTGAATACGCAACGGGTCTTGGAGTACAATTTCCGACTCTCCTTGACCAAATCCGCCCACATTAGGGTTATTGGTCAAAGGCTGATCGGCTTTAACAGATTCACCTTCCGAAATAATAAGTTCGGGACCGGGGGGGATAATATCAGTTGCTTCACGACCTTCGGATGATTCTTCGATAATTATTTCATATCCACCCTTTCCCTCTCTACGTACTACTTTTTTTATTTTTCCCATTACTGAGGCGGTATAAACTGTATTGTTGCTTTTACTCCCATCCGGATAGATCTGTCCCCTCCCTCTATTTCCCCCGACATAAAGAGGGTATTTCAGGAAGTGTGCTTCTTTATTAGTAGTAGGGTCTGGTGAGAGAATCGGAAATACGATTTCACTATATAGTTTGCCCGGAACTGGACCTATCACGATTATATTCTTTTTGTCCGGGCGATAGCTCTGGAACGAGAGTTTTCCCAGCTTTTCCTTCATTTCGGTTGGAATGCGATCGGAAGGAGCTAATTCAAATCCTTCGGGTAGAATAAGAACAGCACCAACATTCAACCCACCCTTTTTACCATTTGCAAGTACTTATTTTATCTACGTATCGTAGGGAATCTTAACAACTGCTTCAAATACAGTATTGGGAAGAACAGATTGTGGGGCCTCGATATCCACAGGTTTCTTAGCTAAGTGGCAATTTGCGCATACAATACGCCCCGTAGCTTCTCGTGGATTTTCATAATTCTGTTGCGCAAGAATCGGATATGCGTTTGATACAGATGGGCAGTTTACTTTACCAAAACTGATCGATACTAGAAATAATAGAATCAACCATTTTTTTATCCAGTTATTCGGAATTCTTTTTTGCATAGATTGATGATTGGTGCCAAGTCTTTGTGCAAACGGATCGTTTACCGATGCCGCATAGTATTAAATATTCTTCCCTTATTTTAATTTTTTTATTCCCCTCTCTCCTTTTCTCTTTTATTCTTCCCATTATTATTAAATGGCGAAGAAGGGGAAGGTAGAAAAGTTGAATTCTTGTAATGAATAAGTCCAACCCGTTAACTGCAATTTCGGTGTAATAATTGTCATTCACTCATTGTGTGATAAGTGGCTACAATTGAAGGAGAGGTACGATTTAAATGACGAAAAATCCAATACTTAAAGACTGTATCTGAAATAACCGGAAAGGTTGAAACGAAGCAAGAAATTACATATTTATTGGGGGCCAACCCAAAATGTTCAAAGGAGGAGCCTATAAAAATTTCCCAACCATGGGGGGAATGGAACCCTACACATAAATCAGTTAGTGGAAGAATAGAAAACGCTTTCATTGTGTCATTTAAGCTATAGAATAACTCTTGAATCCGAGAATTTAGAACTGCAAGTCTCTTTCGACCCATTATGAACAAGAAGACCGGGGTGGCGATGCTAATTACATCGGTTACTAATTGTAAGAGTAGTTGAATATTTGCTTCATTATACATTACTGCCAATCGAATAGTTTCGTTGTACGCATTTGTATCATAATTCCACAATTGCGTATCTACAGAATTTCCAGTCGCATCATTTAACCAAAGTAACGCTTCTACTTTCCGAAGCCGCTCCAGAGCCCTTTCCTCTTGAAAAGAATTGACAAAGATTTGTGGTTGAGAAATGTTCCACCAACTCCTAATCCAGGGTTCTAGAAAACGACTCTTGATACTGATTGGGATCGTGAAAGGTAAAAGCAATAAACATCCAATATATCGAAGAGAAGCTAATGCTTGATTTTTAGCCAACCCAAAATCATTAAGTATTAATGAACTCGATTGACTCGTCGATTCCGCCTCGAATCTAGATAAAGTACGAGTTACAGACCGAGGTATCAGACTTATAGATTCATAAGCCACTGTACCGCCGGAAAAATCTGTTGATTCACAACCGAATGATTCCTCAATTGACTCTTCATTCGTTCGAAGTGACAAAGGGTTCGTGGAACAGCGTCCTCCCTGAGGATCAGAATCATTCAAAGTTGCTTCAATCCAAGCTAATTTTCTATTCATTTTTTCTATAGTACTCAAATTGTGACAGATGACTTGTTTAGCAGAAGCATAATAATGTTCAGGTTCATCTTCTGGAAAACCATCGATTCTTTGTTGTTCCTCGTTCGTCCCATTACCCTTGTAGTAAGTTTGGCGAGACCCTAGAAATAGTGCTCGGAGAAGCAAAGTTTCTGGGAGATGTCGCGGAGACGTATCCAAACAATTTTTTGTTTGAAACTTATTTGTGCGATGAGGAGGAACAGAGTGGTGTCCAATTAGCAACGACTGAGGAGACTTTGTTCCAAGAAGAAACCCCAGGGTTTTTTGCATCCCCAATATGAATAGACTGAGTCTGCACTCTAGGAGACTCCAATATATTATAAATAGAGATTTATTGAATTCCGTGTTTGTAAGAGCTACGATGGTCCGCAACGACTCTTTCAAAGGGGATGGTATTGTTTGTACGAGAAACGAAGATTCTTTCCTTAGAGACCGTAGCTGCTTACTAGCCTCATAAGCTCTATTCGAGGAACGGTGCGGAGTATTGTAAAACCGTTGAAGAAGTTTCCAATAATGTGATCTCATATATTACTTGTATATAAGGAGGAGGGAATCCGCAAAGTCTATTACTAACAAATGAATTTTTGTAATTAGATTATCCTTTTGGACCCTCCCCATTTTTTTTTTTACTGTGCTACCTCACTTAGCTTTCACTCTGTTTATTATCTGATTCTTAAATTATATGAAACCTCAAAAACCTTCGATGGATACGCGCAGGAAACGAGCAGGTTCGGCAGCTTCTTCTTCCATCTCTCCCAAAGTTAAATCTTCACCGATCCGGGTTAGGGGGATATTCTGTCGACCCCTTACTTTAAGGTAAATAATTCGACGCGGATAAAGACCCTCTCGAATTTCCAATCCAACTGCTTCTACATCTTTCAGCACGAATCGGATACAAATGCGACGGTTCCTTCCAGGAAAGCCCCACCGAAAAATTGAAAATATTCCTTCCCGTTTATCAAATAAATTGTATCCGCTGCCCACGTTCCGAAATACGGTACACCACGGGTAGAATCCGAGAAAGAGGCCTGCGATGCCATAGAAACACATTACAATACCTTGTGGGATGAAAACAATCTGTTCGGACGAAAGTCCGGGAATTAAATCTTTGCCGATGCAACTGGAAATTCCAACCAGTAAAAAACCTGTTGCGCCGCGGACAAGAATACAGGCCCAACACAAATTTGCAATTGTACGGGAACCTTTCACGGGATCTACTCGGATCCATTTGGAGTGACAAGTCATTACTATTTCCTCAAAGATTGCATAATGAATCGATTATCCATCCGGTCACCAACCTCAATTACTCCATGCTCTTTTTCCACAGTTCATGCAGTTTATTCCGGGATAGACTCTGTGTCTGATACATCTACGTGTGATAATAAGGCGATAAGTCGTTAGAGTCTAAACATAGAAATAGTTATCTACATGTGTCGTAGCGACAAAAAAACAATCTACATCTCATTTCTATGTGAAATGAAAATGAGACATAGACTGGAGTGGCATCGTTAAAGTTTCCGAGTGATCAAACAAGTAGGAGGGGGTAGCCGCTAATGACGCCATAAAAATCTGTCCAATCAGCTATTAGTTAAGACTAATAATTGAAATTGATCCATATCAGAGAGGCACCGAGCAATTTCTTTCGTTTTTAAAGACTATGCAACAGAAAAGATTATAGAATCTCATCCCGCTCTATATAGAGAAATAAAAAAGCCATTGTAATTGCTGGAAACACCAAACCTACTAGGGGTACAAAAATAGAGGGTAGATAGGACGCTGTCATGATGAAGTTACCTCAAATAAAAAAAAAAATAGATAGATATTTATCTATCTATTTATACAATACTATATCTTCCTTTTATTTCTACTTCTAATATCTAATGATAGTCTTTTTGTTCCAGAAAGAAAAGAGGTTTCTAGACTTCTAATAGACTTATCTCCTTAAGAATTATTATTCTTCTTGCAAATTCAAATTCTTCGGAGATAAGTACGCCGTTACCAAGACACCTATTTCGTTTATTATCGATCGAATAATCATGTATATGCATCACATAGAAGTATCTCTCTATGTATATAGAGAGAGAAATACTTCTTAGCGACTCCGAATCGGATTAGAACCCAAGATCTTACTAGTAGCCAACAAATCCATTATTTGGATACAGTCTCCTCGTAGCACTATGTTTCTGAGACCGTATCAAATAAAAGCGAAACAGTGAAGTGACAACATTTTTTTTTTAGTAATCCGTTTGCTCCTTGTTATATCTTTCTCTATTTTAAGAGAAGAAATAAATAAAGACTCATTTATTTATAAGCTTTACTAAAAGAAACATGATTTGGACCAATAAAAAGAAGGAATTTAATCTTTTTTATAAGGGGCTGAGTAATAAGGCTCAGATATCTCGCTCAAAACACCCTTCAGAAGGTTACGTGGAACAATCAAATCAAGTAGTCCATTATCAAATAATGATTCAGCCGCTTGAAAGCCATCAGGTATCTTTTGGCGTGATGTTTATTCAATTACCCTTTTACCGGCGAATGCTATATATGCTTTAGACTCGGCAATAATTATGTCCCCTGACATACCGGAACTAGCAGTGACACCACCCGTAGTTGGATAAGTAAGAACCGATATATAGAGCAATCTCTTTTGAACTTGATGGATTTGCAGAACGGAAGAAATCTTAGCCATTTGCATTAAACTTAACGTTCCTTCTTGCATACGTGCTCCGCCAGAAGCGCAGATTATAATTAGTGGCAGAGACTCATGTGTAGCATATTCGATTGAGCGGGTAATCTTCTCACCTACTACGGAACCCATACTTCCCCCCATGAAGTGAAAGTCCATAACACCAAGCGCAATAGGTTTTCCATTTAGATATCCTATACCTGTTTGAACAGCATCAGTTAAACCCGTTTTTTCTTGAGAAGTAGTGATACGATTCTGATAAGAATCCTCATCGGAGAAACCTAAAACATCTTTTGCAGTCGTGTCTTCATCCATGGGAATCCAAGTGTCGCGATCAATTGGAAGTTCGATCCTTTCCATACTATTCATTGAAAGATGATAACCGCACTCTTCACGAACACTCTTATTCTGTTTCAAAAATTTCACATAAAGCATGTTCCCACAGTTATCACACCGAGCCCATAATCCCCTATTGGTATTGATACTTATCCGTCTATCCCTCTCCCTTTCACTTGAAATTGAGCCTTTGGTAGCTTCTTCGAGGAAAGCTCCGATCAATCCGCCGAATTTGCGTTTATCTTCAAACCAATTTATTACAGACGTAATAATATCCTCATCTGTTTTTGCCCTTCAGCTCGGGGAATTGAAAAAAAAAAAAGTTCAAGTTGTTCGGATTCCATTTCATCAACGAAATAGGCGAAGATATTTTTAAATATCTAATGAAACATCAAAATCATTGTCTGATTGGAATAGATACCAATTTGGGACCGACCCCAGGTTAAGTAGCCCAATAACTAATTGGCAGTTGAATAATTATCCATCTGATCAATCATATGTTAGAAGCTTAAAATCGATTATCCAACAATATGTTGTAAAACGATACAACGTAAAACCCTTACTAGTAAACTGTTGATTCGATTTCACGCTACTCGTCCGCATCTCGCGGTTCTTAAATATGAATTGGTAGGGATTCGAACCCCCGGATCCACGGCTCGAACCCATGTGCTCTCATCCACTGAGCAACCAACCCTAATCTGTGACACATGGGGAGTATGGGAAAAAATAAAAAAAAAAAATAGATCTCTCCCGATACTCCCCATCCGTTTTATGAATCCCTTGGAAGGACTGATAGTATCAAATAGTTAGGAAAATTACAATGTATCAATTGTCTCAAATTCAAATTTGATTTCTTTCCATACCTCGCAGGCGGCAGCCAATTCAGGACTCCACTTACTAGCTTCACGAATAATCTCATTACCTTCACGAGCAAGGTCACGGCCTTCATTACGAGCTTGTACACAAGCCTCTAACGCGACTCGATTAGCTACGGCACCGGGCGCATTTCCCCAAGGATGTCCCAGGGTTCCTCCGCCGAACTGTAAGACAGAATCGTCTCCGAAGATTTCGGTTAGAGCAGGCATATGCCATACGTGGATACCCCCCGAAGCTACGGGAAGTACGCCCGGCATAGATACCCAATCTTGGGTGAAATAGATGCCGCGGCTACGGTCTTTTTCAATATAATCGTCGCGAAGCAAATCGACAAAACCCAAAGTGACTTCTCGTTCTCCCTCTAGTTTGCCTACTACAGTCCCAGAGTGAACATGATCCCCACCGGACATACGTAATGCTTTTGCTAATACACGAAAATGTATACCGTGATTTTTCTGTCTATCGATGACAGCATGCATTGCACGGTGAATGTGAAGAAGCAGCCCATTATCTCGGCAATAGAAGGCCAAGCTAGTGTTTGCGGTAAACCCTCCGGTCAGATAGTCATGCATTACAATTGGTGCCCCCAATTCTCTAGCAAAACAGGCTCTTTTCAACATTTCTTCACACGTACCCGCAGTAGCGTTTAAGTAATGTCCCTTAATTTCGCCTGTTTCGGCCTGAGATTTGAAGAGAGCTTCTGCTACGAATAAGAAACGATCTCTCCAACGCATGAATGGTTGGGAATTTACGTTCTCATCATCCTTGGTGAAGTCAAGTCCACCGCGGAGACATTCATAAACGGCTCTCCCATAATTTTTAGCAGATAAGCCCAATTTTGGCTTGATTGTACATCCTAATAAGGGACGCCCATATTTGTTCAGCTTATCCCTTTCAACCTGGATACCATGGGGCGGCCCAATGAAAGTTTTAGAATAAGCAGGAGGAATTCGAAGATCTTCTAAGCGGAGAGCGCGTAAGGCCTTGAATCCAAAAACGTTACCTACAATGGAAGTGAACATATTGGTAACGGAACCTTCTTCAAATAAATCCAAAGGATAAGCTACATATGCAATATACTGATTATCCTCCCCAGCAACAGGTTCGATATCATAGCATCGGCCTTTGTAGCGATCGAGACTAGTAAGTCCATCCGTCCATACAGTGGTCCATGTACCTGTGGAAGATTCCGCAGCTACTGCAGCTCCAGCTTCCTCAGGCGGTACTCCGGGTTGCGGGGTCATTCGAAAGGCTGCCAAGATATCGGTGTCTTTGGTCTCATACTTGGGAGTGTAATAGGTCAATCGATAATCTTTAACACCAGCTTTGAATCCAACACCTGCTTTAGTCTCCGTTTGTGGTGACATGGGTTCCTCCCTATGACTAAATTAGTAAATCTTGCAAGGATGAGATCTGCTCGACATAGGTGGAGTATTTCGATGTGAAACGTAAAGTGGGTTTCGGTAATCCAACCTGCGCACGGTACTTATACGTGTCGAAACTCCATTTCAAGCATGGAACATTACTATTTTATATTGCGTTTAATGCGGAGTGCAACTAACTACTATGGTTTCTTGCAAAAATCACTTGATAAATAAGATTCTATCCCATCCCAATACATTGACTCAGGAATCTCTTCATGGTTAGACTGGTCGATAGAAGAAAGAAAGGGATCGAACTGAATGTCTGGTCCGTTTTGAAAAATACAAAAATTAATAATGAATATTCAATGGATAAAACATGATGGTCGCATGTAACAGAGTGGACTTATTCATATTTTATTAGTCCTTGAATCATAAAAAAAAAAAGAATTATCCTAGCTCTACGGCAACTTTTGCCCATCTCGCTGTTCCATCTATCTCTAGCTATATCTATGAGAAAATAAAAAAGGAGTTTGGAACTACTGACTCTTTCTTCACGATCGATCGGCGACGAAATACCAGATATTTTTATCGATTCAGTAATCAAATAAAGATAATACACCAAAATAGTTATGAAAACTAGCTCTCTCTCTTTCGAAATTTCCGAATTGGTGGAAAACAATGTGGGATACATTACTCAGATCATTGGACCAGTATTAGATGTGGCTCCTTCTCCGGGGAAAATGCCCAACATTTACAATTCATTAATAGTTAAGGGACGTAACCCAGCGGGTCAAGAGATTAATGTTACTTGTGAAGTACAACAATTGTTAGGCAATAATGAAGTCAGAGCCGTGGCTATGAGTGCTACAGACGGTTTAATGAGAGGTATGGGTGCTGTTGATACAGGGGCTCCTCTTAGTGTTCCTGTTGGTGAAATTACTCCTGGCCGAATCTCTAACGTCCTTGGCGAACCTGTAGATAATTTGGGTCCTATAGAGAGTAGTACAACATTTCCAATTCACAGGTCCGCACCGGCTTTTACCCAATTGGATACTAAACTATCGATTTTTGAGACGGGGATTAAGGTTGTAGACCTTTTGGCTCCATATCGCCGAGGTGGGAAGATTGGATTATTTGGTGGGGCCGGAGTCGGAAAAACGGTTCTTATTATGGAATTAATCAATAATATTGCCAAAGCTCATGGAGGTGTATCTGTATCCGGTGGGGTAGGAGAACGTACACGTGAAGGTAATGATCTTTACATGGAGACGAAAGAATCGAAAGTTATTAATGAACAAAATATATCAGAATCAAAAGTGGCTCTGGTTTATGGTCAGATGAATGAACCACCAGGAGCTCGTATGAGAGTTGGCTCAACCGCCCCAACAATGGCAGAATATTTTCGAGATGTCAATAAGCAAGATGTACTTTTATTCATTGACAACATCTTTCGTTTTGTCCAAGCGGGATCAGAAGTCTCTGCGTTATCGGGTAGAATGCCTTCTGCCGTGGGTTATCAACCGACCCTTAGTACAGAAATGGGGTCTTTACAGGAAAGAATTACTTCCACCAAAGAAGGATCAATAACTTCCATTCAAGCTGTTTACGTACCTGCAGATGATCCGACTGACCCAGCCCCCGCTACAACATTTGCACACTTAGACGCTACTACTGTGCTTTCGAGAGGATTAGCAGCAAAGGGTATTTATCCGGCCGTAGACCCCCTGGATTCGACCTCAACCATGTTACAACCTTGGATTGTAGGTGAGGAGCATTATGAGACGGCACAGGGAGTTAAACAGACTTTGCAGCGTTACAAGGAACCTCAAGATATTATAGCTATTCCCGGACTGGACGAATTATCCGAGGAAGACCGTTTAACGGTAGCTAGAGCTCGAAAAATAGAACGTTTCTTATCACAACCTTTTCTTGTAGCAGAAGTCTTTACGGGTTCCCCTGGTAAATATGTTAGTTTACTAGAAACAATTAAGGGATTTCAAATGATTCTTCCTGGAGAATTGGATAATCTCCCTGAACAAGCTTCTTATTTGGTTGGTAATATTGATGAAGCTACCGCCAAGGCTGCAACTTTACAAGTGGAGGGTCAATGAAAGGGATGGTATCAAATCTTCGCGTAATGGCTCCTAATCGAATCGTTTGGAATTCTGAGGTTTGGGAGATTGTTTCATCCACTAATAGTGGTCAGATTGGTATATTACCTAACCACGCGCCGCTTCTTACAGCTTTGGATATGGGAGTCCCAAGAATACGTCACGATGGACAGTGGTCCACGATGGCACTGATGGGCGGTTTTGCTATGATAGATAATAATCAGGTAACAATACTAGTTAACGAAGCAGAACGAGCTACCGAGATTGACCCTGACGAAGCTCAAAAAAGTTTCCAGACGGCTCAAGCTAACTCAGCTAAAGCAGAGGGCAAGAAGAGAGTAATAGAAGCTAATTTAGCGTTTAAGAGAGCCAAGGCACGATTAGAGGCTTTAAATGCTAGTTAATCTGCTTCTTCTTCTATCCCCGTGGGGATAAAGAACAAAATACAATGTGATACAGAATGTATTGAGTGACCCGATAGTCCCATCATAGTGCCATAGTACTACGTGGTTTCTATATGTATCTTAAATATCTGTAGAACTTATTAGATATCAATCCAAAACTTATGGTATCTAATAAGTTTTACCTACTATTGGATTCGAACCAATGCCTCTCGCCGTATGAAAGCGATACTCTAACCGCTGAGTTAAGTAGGCTGGTGGTGATATTCCTTACACGACTCTATTATAGATAGATATGTATATATTATACATAGCAGTGTATTTAGAAACAACTCCATATTCATGGAAAAACATCTGATTTCATTTGTTTAAAACAGAAATTAGTCTTTTTTTTTTTTTTCAATTGGTTTTATGACTTGACAAAAATCAGTCGATATTGATACAATACTTATCGTATGATCAAACTGATCAAGGGCTATAGCTCAGCGGTAGAGCGCCTCGTTTACACGTGCGCCGATGATTCTTTTTAGAAGGGTTTTTCGGGACTCACCCGATTCGCGCAGGATCCTGCATGATAGATTTCTGTCTTACCTCACTGAGAGATGCAAAAGAACAGTAGCATGACAGATAAATTGATCAGAAAAAGATTGATTTAAACTAGTTGATATGGTGGATGAGTGATCTATCCAATGCTGTAGATGGTGGGGACGATGCGAGGACCCCAACAAGATCTCTTCCTCGTCTTACGAGCTTTCGGGTGTAAAGAGTATCGTATATTCTTTCCAAGCGACAGAGAATATTCAATAGTACGAAGTGGATCTGTGTCTGCTAGAGGCAAACCTGTGTCAACACTAGTAACCTTCTCAAAATACTTCGGGATTGCTTCATCTATTTTTAAAATAAATAGTAAAAAATTTAATAAAATAAATTAGTCGAGCACACGGAACCATCTTATTTGGTGGAACAAAGGTTGGTGCATCAACAATTGTTCGTTCATCCCAACTGAAATGGGAGAACAGTTGGTAAGAGAGCCCAATGCTGCGAAAGCGGCATGTTGGGTTCGTTAAGCAGTTCAAGAATATTCTTCATATATTCCGATCTGCATGACCGAGAATGTCTACGGTTCGAATCCGTATAGCCCTAACCCGCGAAAACAACCCATTCATCTGTTACAGTATACTTAAGTGACGTCGAATCCGGATCATTACATTCCTAGATTCAATTTGCCGAACTAATCTAAAAAAAAAAAGTCTGTTTCATTAACTGAGTTGGTAAGACGGATCGACGGCCACTCAGAGAGAATGAGTATCTTAACATAATAGATTAATTATATCTGACATTTATTGTGTAGTCCCCTTCTCTATTGGATAACTACCAATATCACAGGAATTTTGAACCTTACTTCACTTCCCCAAAAAACCTATACGTGTTACACCTATTGTGGTATAGCAAGATGATAACTATCAAACCGAAAGGAGTATGTAAATGTTTTTGCTCCATAAACATGATTCTTTTTGGATTTTTCTACTAATATCTATATCTATTCCCTATTTAGCTTTTTTGATTCCCCGACTTCTCGCCCCCATCCGAGAGGGACCAGAGAAATTGGCAAGTTACGAGTCGGGTATTGAACCAAAGGGAAATACCTGGATTCGATTCCAGATCCGTTATTACATGTTTGCTTCGGTATTTGCAATCTCCGACGTCGAGACAGTCTTTCTTTATCCTTGGGCTATAGGTTTCAGGGAATTGGGTCTATTCGCCTTCATTGAAGTGATCATCCTTATACTTATATTAATAGTTGGTTCGGTTCATGCATGGAGAAAAGGAGCATTGGAATGGTCTCAAGTCCCGAATATTCTAATGAGAAAAGCAAAAGCAGAGTTGACCCTCGGGAAACTATTTTTATCAATTCAATAGAGTCTATGTTCCCCGATCGGAGCGCGTCAAATTCAATTATTTTAGCTAACATTAATGATTTTTCCAATTGGTCAAGACTATCTAGTTTGTGGCCACTCCTATACGGTACTAGCTGCTGCTTCATTGAATTTGCCTCGCTAATCGGTTCACGATTTGACTTCGACCGATATGGTCTAGTACCCAGATCCAGTCCTAGACAGGCAGACCTTATTGTGACAGCCGGTACGATAACTATGAAAATGGCCCCGTCCCTGGTAAGACTATACGAGCAAATGCCCGAACCAAAATATGTAATTGCTATGGGAGCTTGCACCATTACAGGAGGCATGTTTAGTACAGATTCATACAGTACCGTTCGCGGGGTAGACAAATTAATTCCCGTGGACCTTTATTTACCGGGTTGCCCACCCAAGCCTGAAGCTATTATTGATGCTGTGACGAAACTTCGCAAGAAAATGGCTCGGGAAACCTCTAATAGTCAAACTTATCGTCACACTCGAAAGAAATATTTTAGTCTGAATCACCAACTTCATTTCGTCCCTAGTATTCATACTGATCAATATAATCAACAAATAGCTAATCAGCGCACAAAATCCTTGTTAAATAGTTTTTCGGGAGCTTCAGAGAAGCTTAAAGCTAAGTTTGAAGAATCAATAGCAAAAACCGATGAGTAAATCTATTTTAGAAGTAGAAATAAAAAAAAAGGTATTAACCAATATGAATACTATTGATAAATATGAGTTCAATATCGAGGCGCAGGGTCGATTATCTGCTTGGTCGACTAGGCACAGGTTCGCCCACAGACCTTTAGGTTATGATTATAGGGGTGTCGAGACCTTGCAGGTCAAAGCAGAGGAGTGGCTGTCTGTAGCTGTTGCTCTATATGTGTGTGGTTTCAATTATCTGCGTTCCCAATGTGCTTATGATGCGGCACCGGGAGGACCCTTAGTGAGCGTGTATCATCTCACGCAAATGCAAGATGAGGCAGATCAACCGGAAGAATTATGTATAAAGATCTTCGTTCCCAGAGAGAACCCCAGGATCCCATCGGTTTATTGGGTTTGGAAAAGTTCTGACTTCCAGGAACGGGAATCTTATGATATGTTGGGAATCAGCCATCAGGGTCATCCAAAGCTTAAGCGTATATTGATGCCCGAGAGTTGGATCGGATGGCCTTTGCGTAAAGATTATGTCGTACCCAACTTTTATGAGTTACAGGATGCCTATCAGGTTGCGTAGAAACGGAAGGGACTTAGTCTTCGTTAAGGAATCATCCTCCTGTTCATTATTTCCATCTGATTCTTATTAAGAATGTTTACAAAGCAAAGCCCGAATGATCTGTTGATTCTTCTAGATACTTCTGCATATGGTCCCTCATACATTTTCTATTTTCTAAAAATATCTTCATAGAAGAATCTCTTTCATGTTATCGGATCAGACTATTTTTATATTTTATTTATCTGCCAGGAACCAGACTTGAACTGGTGACACGAGGATTTTCAGTCCTCTGCTCTACCGACTGAGCTATCCCGGCCAACGTCTCTACGGAGATGCCTCAAATCCAAATGAGACAGATATCTTCGATCTATCTCTGCTCAATCAAACCAATAACCTCGGTAAAACAATAGTCGTTTGTTTAAGATTTTCTATAGTTTTCAAATGAACCACTCAAAAAGCCCTTTAGGCTTGCTCAGTGGTTCATTTGTGATCCATACTCAAATAAAAGGTTAAAGTCAAAAGGACAGGGTATTAAGCTAAATTTAGAGTTTGGAAGGGGTAAGATAACCATATGAATCCGAACAACCTATATATATATATAGCTATATATAAAGATTGGCAATTCTACCCTGTTCTGTTGGGGATAGAGGGACTTGAACCCTCACGGTCCTATAAAGACCAACGGATTTTCTTTCTACCACAATTTGCATTGCTACTTATACTAACCATGTAGAATGGGACTCTACCTTTATCCACGAAAACATTATTAGCTACTGCTACTACTTGTCGAGGAGTATTCATTAAAATACAACGGAAGACAGGCACTATAACAGGTAGAAACGGAATATGAAAGTTAGTAGGAATATATTCTATCTTTTATATACTATAGATTCAAATATTGGAGCGATCCTGCGACTCTAGACCGAAACAGGGGTCGCGCTCGATCCTTATCCAAATAGATAAACTTTTTTTTTTCATCTCTTCGTCTCATATTCCTGTATTTCATCTCGTTCAATCAACCATCTGCGGTAGTTAAATATTCAATTACTTTAGAAATAAGAATTAATAGATTGTTCGTTGGAATAGCCCCCGTCGAGTCTCTGTACCTATCTCGCTTCGTCATCTAAGATTTAGATAGATGATTTGAGATTTGGCTCAGGATTGCCCGCAAAATAATCCTAGGTTCCCCTGAATCTGGGAGCTGTCACTCAGTACGTTTCCATACCTAGGCTCAATCTGATTGAGTCCGCAGCGTCTACCATTCCGCCATATCCCCCCCTCTTAAGCCCCAACAAACTGAAACAACAAATATACAATTGACGAAAATCTCTCAGTATGCTATCTACTACTATGTCTTCTATTCCACCCGAACCATAACCCCTCTATGAATCTATTGAGTATCGAGAAACATATGCTTTGACTATGCGTCGGAATATCTTACTTTATTACATCTTCGAGCTTTTTTCTTTTATGAGTAAAATAAGAAAAGAGAAAGTTAATTTCATTGATCTAGAAAGAATAGATACTCGTTTAGTAAGGGAATCTAATGAGATTCCGCCTGTCGGTCACACCTTGCTAACCTATCAGACATCAGAATTATATATGAATGTACCAATTCAGGCAATATAATATCCCAATCTATTCAATTTTTATTTCTGCTCAAATTATTTATATGAATGGGTATGCTACAGGGTTTTCGTTCGATACAAATTATGGCTCAATATTGATTGTTTGTTTATCACACCCCCCTTGTTCTTTTCGAGAGTTGATAACAACTTGAGTATTTGTGAGTTCTCATTCATATGTTATGATTGTCACAAATACTAATCGTTAATGAAATTGATTGAATATTACTTCATAAATAGTATTTTCATACCAATCCCATAAAATTGTATTTTCACTTATGAAACGTTTACAGAAAAGGAGTTTTTACGTCTCGCTACCGAGGACCTCGTTTGAAAGTGATACGTCGTCTAAAGAATTTACCAGGGCTTACAGGGAAAACATCCAATCCAGGAGAAACTCGAATTGCTGCTGATCAATCTGCTTCGAGAAAAATTTCTCAATTCTGCGTGCGTTTGGAGGCCAAACAGAGATTACGGTTTAATTATGGATTAACAGAACGCTAATTACTTAGATATGTTCGTATTGCTAGAAAAACTAAGGGTTCGACAGGCCAAGTACCGTTGCAATTACTTGAAATGCGTTTAGATAATATTATTTTTCATTCAGGTATGGCTTCCACTATTCCTGCAGCTAGACAATTAGTTAATCATAGACACATCTTAGTGAACGACCGTATTGTGGATGTACCAAGCTACCGTTGTAAACCGAAAGATATTATTACTGTTCGGAATCGACCAACTTCCTATAATGGGCTGAGGAGTGGCATTAATGAGTCTTCTCGAGGGGACGAAATACCGGATCATTTAACTTTTTCTCTATTGGAAGGCAACAGACCCAAGGGGTTGGTTAATCGTATTGCCAATCGGGAATCTATCGATTTGAATATCAATGAATTGTTAGTTGTCGAGTATTATTCTCGCAAAGCTTAACCCTAAGTGATTTCTGATTTCTTTAAGAATTCAATAACTTAATAGAATAATTTGAGAATCCTTGTTACAAGGATTCTTAGGCAGTCTACTCAAAATAACAATTAATAAGTAGATAACTAAAAAGTTAAAAAGATTTTTTCCGGTATATCTAATTCATCTCTTTTAGCAGAAACAAACCCCCAATCTTGTACTTTAGAATCTCCTAGTTTCAAAAAGATTAAATCGACGCATCATGCAAAATTACGAGCCACCAAGACGGGTGATTTCAAACAATAAATAATTCTATTACCAATAAATTATCAATAGACTGTTAGGATCCCTTACCGTTATCAGATGTTCCTTCGGTATTAGTCGAAACTATTACTCCAGACTAATCTCAGATTTCTAATGAATTAGCAACTTACCAAGATATTTGGAATTGAAAAAAAAAAAAGAGGGAGACACAAATATATAAAAATATGGAGAGGAAGGAGAGGGATTCGAACCCTCGGTAAACAGAAGTCTACTTAGCATTTCCGGTGCTACACCTTAAACCGCTCGGTCAACCTTCCTGTAGGATTTGATTCCCCAAATGCTCTCACATATTTTAGACATTTAGGTAGCAAAATGACAAGTTAGTGGTCAATGATAATTAGAAAGAAATAATTTTTGAAATATAGATTTAGGATTCACCAGGTATTAAAAACTAGGATTAATATTCAAGGTTGATATAAAACAAAACAAAAAAAAAAAGAACGAGATTCGACAAATATATCTTTAGTCATTCTAAAATATATTTTCATACATTCTCGATCCCTTTAAATGAGTAGATTTTGATGGGACAATATGGGATAGTTATCGTTAGAGGAGGAATAGATCCAAGTTGTTCATCGGTTTCTTACGAGCCTGGACACTTTTTCTATCTCTAAAAAAAAATGAGGTACATAACCATTAAAGAGATATACAACTTGCCTTATCCCTTTATTCCTTTTTTTTGTAACCTTGATTAATATAATAATAAGTGGAATGTGATAGAGAAAAAAAAAAACAAAAAAAAAAAGTCGAATTCATTATGCCTAGATCTCAGAGAAATGACAATTTTATTGACAAAACTTTCACAATTCTAGCAGATATTTTGTTACAAATTCTACCGACCACTAAGAGAGAAAGGGAAGCTTTTACTTATTATAGGGATGGTGCGATTCGAGAGGGGAAACAATTCGGACGTATTCAGAATGAATTGAGAAGGTTCCAGTCTCAATAGACCCACATTTGGTGAAGGTGTGTTTTGATTGGGAAACAAGTCCTTCGGTCGCGTATCCACGATTGATGCAGCCTTGGATGCTACAGATTCAATTCCCGACGGATCTTCGTATCAAGCAAAAGGTTAAACCTATGAAATAATATATGATGAATGGTTTCATGGTTAAGCATGGGGGGGGGGTGCCACGTGTAGGAATCGACAATCCAAAGGCTTCGTTAAATTCCAGTTTCGCCACGTATCAGACCTTTCCGACAAAATTCATCCGACAATTTTCAAATCGTGGCAACTATCGATAGTGATTGGGACAACAAACAGCCATCCCGTTTGTGTTTTGGATGCCCTTAGAATCATCGAAGATTGTCGAGGTGATTAATCCCCTCAAAACACAAAGCGTTGGGAACGAAGAAATTGTCAAAAAGTTTATTGATAGTATCAGATTATACTAATTATCTCAATAAAAAACTCTTTGCAAGAAGGATGGTTAGAAATTAGTTTCAGGAGACACTAGCCCCCGCTTAACCCTAGGTTAGGGGTAGGACTAATTAGATTATTCCAAATACTATATATCCCTCCGTGCATCAAGCGGGAGGAGCCGTATGAGGTGGGAATCTCACGTACGGTTTTGGAGCGGAGCCTATTTGCATTAGCAACCGTAACGGATGTCAGCCCAATCTGAAGGAGAATATGCAGAAGCTTTATAAAATTACTACAAAGCTATGCGTTTAGAGATTGATTCTTACGATCGGAGTTACATACTTTATAATATAGGTCTTACTCATACTAGTAATGGGAAACATGCGAAAGCTTTGGAATACTATTTTCAAGCATTGGAGCGGAATTCTTTTCTGCCACAAGCTCTTAATAATATGGCTGTGATCCGTCACCACGTGCGATTATCTACACTTTAGGATCTTTTAGTTTGTAACTATTCAACCAAAGAAAAAGGCTTCCCACAAGCATACTTCCGAACAAAAGTTGTCACAAGCTGTGGAATCCAGTACCCCCCCCTCCCTGAAGCAATCCAGGTTTGAGGGAGGAAGATAGCCTAACTATCCCATGGATAATTGACTGAATCGAAGGATATAGCACCGTAAAGATCCATCATTGAAAATCTGGGTCGATACAATGAAATTGGTCCACCCAAAAAGTTATACAATTTAGCTCTGTAGCAGAGTTGATTGGGAAAAAAGAAATAGCGAACCACGGTGTAGCATCAAATCCCAAAGGAAGAATCTATCTAAATGGATCCATATTAAGAATAGGATAGTTAGCTTTGAAAAAAAAAAAAGAAAGATTATTATTAGTTTTTTTCTTAACTAGGAGTACGGAAAAGATTCTATTCGAGACGAATAGAATTAGAAACCCCTATCAGTGACTATTCTTAGTTCCTTCACAAATCAGGAGTAACCTTTCTCTCTCTTGATTGGACAGACAAGAGGCTAATGATTAATCATTCGAGCCGTATGAGGTAGGAAACTCTCAAGTTCGGTTCTAAAGGAGGAAATCGTGGAAAAATCTATCCATCCTGACCGAGGGGAACAGGCCATTCAACAAGGAGACGCAGAGATTTCAGAAGCTTGGTTCAATCAAGCTGCTGAGTATTGGAAACAAGCAATAGCACCTTCCCCCAGTAATTACATTGAAGCACAGAATCGGTTAAAAATTACAGGACGTTCTTTTTTTCCTTAGTGCTTAGTTAGTGAAGGAAGCACAGCGGCATACATGAAAACGATTGAATAAATAGAATTAGGGGAAAAAAGATTCTTGCTTACCCAAACCCCACCCAGTCACACTTCGCTTCTTCTCTACTACCGAACGAATGATCGATATAGCAAAGTCCATGAGGCACTAGTAGGTTGTGTAATAATAAGATTAAATGCCTGCCCCGCATAACTCTTCTATCGTCGCTGTTCCAGTTCCAAACTCAAGGGGAAAAAGAATACTTTACTAGTTAGTAGTAAAAATTCTAGTTCTTAGAAGTTTTGTATCCTCTGTTGGTAGGTTGTTGTTATCCCTCGTCCGAAGAGAGGAGAGTCTCGATGACTATTCGTTCACCAGAACCAGAAGTCAAGATTATGGTGGAAAAGGATCCCGTGAAAACCTCTTTTGAGAAATGGGCTCAACCTGGACATTTCTCAAAAAATTTGGCTAAGGGTCCTAGTACCACCACATGGATTTGGAATCTACATGCTGATGCTCATGATTTTGATAGTCATACCAATGATTCAGAGGATATATCCCGTAAAATATTTAGCGCTCATTTTGGTCAACTAGCTATTATTTTCATCCGGTTGAGCGGTATGTATTTTCACGGGGCTCGTTTCTCCAATTACGAAGCATGGCTAAATGACCCTACTCATGTTAAGCCTAGCGCTCAAGTGGTTTGGCCAATAGTGGGTCAAGAAATACTTAATGGAGATGTGGGTGGGGGATTTCAAGGAGTACAGATAACGTCCGGATTCTTTCAACTTTGGCGAGCTTCCGGCATAACTAATGAGTTACAGCTCTATTGCACAGCGATCGGTGCTTTAATCTTTGCAGGATTAATGTTCTTTGCTGGTTGGTTTCATTACCACAAGGCTGCTCCAAAATTGGCCTGGTTCCAAAATGTAGAATCCATGCTGAATCACCATCTAGCCGGTCTCTTGGGATTGGGTTCTCTAGCGTGGGCGGGACATCAGATACACGTTTCGCTACCGATTAACCAACTATTAGATGCGGGCGTTGACCCCAAAGAAATACCCCTTCCTCATGAATCTATTCTTAATCGCGACCTTTTGGCTCAAACGTATCCTAGTTTTACAAAAGGATTAATCCCATTTTTCACTCTTGACTGGTCAGAATACTCAGATTTTTTAACCTTCCGCGGGGGATTGAATCCAGTAACTGGGGGATTGTGGCTGACCGATACCGCGCATCACCATCTAGCCATTGCAGTTATTTTCTTGGTAGCTGGTCATATGTATAGAACCAATTGGGGTATTGGACACAGTACGAGAGAGATTTTGGAAGCTCATAAAGGTCCCTTCACTGGTGAGGGTCACAAGGGTCTTTATGAAATTTTAACCACTTCGTGGCATGCTCAATTATCTATTAATCTTGCCCTGCTAGGCTCTTTAACAATTATAGTTGCCCATCACATGTACGCTATGCCACCTTATCCGTACTTAGCCACCGATTATGCTACACAACTTTCCTTGTTTACACATCACATGTGGATCGGGGGTTTCTTAGTAGTTGGCGCGGCTGCACACGCAGCTATTTTTATGGTAAGGGATTATGATCCGACTACTCAATATAACAATCTGTTAGATCGTGTCATTCGGCATCGTGATGCAATAATTTCACACCTTAACTGGGTCTGCATCTTTCTAGGTTTCCATAGTTTCGGCCTATACATTCATAACGATACTATGAGTGCTTTGGGACGTCCCCAAGATATGTTTTCAGATACCGCTATTCAGTTACAACCCATATTTGCTCAGTGGGTGCAAAATACTCATGCTTCCGCTCCTGGTTCAACCGCGCCTAATGCAGCGGCAGGTACTAGCTTAACCTGGGGAGGTAGCGATTTAGTAGCAGTAGCTGGCAAAGTTGCTTTAGCACCAATTCCATTAGGTACTGCAGATTTCTTGGTACACCATATTCATGCATTTACAATTCATGTTACTGTATTAATCTCACTGAAAGGTGTTCTGTTTGCGCGCAGCTCCCGCCTAATACCTGATAAAGCAAATCTTGGTTTTCGTTTTCCTTGCGACGGTCCAGGTAGAGGAGGTACCTGTCAGGTATCTGCTTGGGATCACGTTTTCTTAGGGTTGTTCTGGATGTACAATTCCATCTCAGTAGTTATTTTTCACTTCAGTTGGAAGATGCAATCCGATGTGCGGGGTAGTATAAGTGAACAGGGAGCGGTGAACCATATTACTGGGGGAAATTTTGCGCAGAGCTCAACCACTATTAATGGATGGCTACGTGACTTCTTGTGGGCACAGGCTTCCCAAGTCATTCAATCATATGGTTCCTCGTTATCCGCATATGGTCTTCTATTCTTGGGGGCTCATTTTGTTTGGGCTTTCAGCCTAATGTTCCTATTCAGTGGTCGCGGATACTGGCAAGAACTCATTGAATCTATTGTTTGGGCTCATAATAAGCTGAAAGTTGCTCCTGTTACCCAACCTAGGGCTCTGAGTATCATACAGGGACGTGCCGTAGGAGTAGCTCATTACCTTCTGGGTGGAATCGCCACAACATGGGCGTTCTTCCTAGCGAGAATCATTGCAGTGGGATAATGGCTAGGAGGATTTGAGAAACATTACGGCATCAAGATTTCCAAAGTTCAGCCAGGGTCTATCCCAAGACCCAACTACTCGTCGTATCTGGTTCGGTATAGCCACTGCGCATGACTTTGAGAGTCATGACGATACTACCGAGGAGCGTCTCTATCAAAAAATATTTGCTTCTCATTCCGGTCAATTAGCTATAATTTTTCTCTGGACCTCTGGGAATTTATTCCATGTGGCTTGGCAGGGTAACTTCGAGGCATGGGTGAAGGATCCATTACATGTGAGACCAATTGCTCATGCTATTTGGGATCCTCATTTCGGTCAGCCAGCTGTCGAAGCTTATACTCGGGGGGGGGCTCCGGGTCCAGTGAATATTGCTTATTCTGGTGTATATCAATGGTGGTACACCATTGGTTTACGTAACAACCAAGATCTCTATACTGGAGCTATCTTTTTGCTAGTTGTTTCCGCTTCGTTCTTATTAGCTGGCTGGTTACACCTACAACCAAAATGGAAACCGGGCCTTTCTTGGTTCAAAAATGCTGAATCTCGGCTCAACCACCATCTTTCAGGACTCTTCGGAGTGAGTTCTTTAGCTTGGACAGGACATTTGATCCATGTAGCCATCCCCGAATCTAGGGGCGGACATGTGAGATGGGATAATCTATTAACCGCAACCCCCCATCCTCAAGGCTTGGGGCCCTTTTTCTCGGGTCAGTGGAGTGTTTACGCACAGGATCCTGACTCTAGTAACCACCTGTTTAATAGTGCCCAAGGAGCAGGAACGGCGATTTTAACTTTTCTGGGAGGATTTCATCCACAAACTCAAAGTTTATGGCTAACTGATATTGCTCATCATCATTTGGCAATTGCAGCTGTGTTTATTATTGCTGGTCACACGTACAGGACTAACTCTGGTATTGGACATAGTATGAAAGAGATTTTGGAGGCTCATATTCCTCCAGGCGGCAGGTTGGGGCGCGGACACAAGGGACTTTATGATACGGTCAATAATTCCCTCCATTTTCAACTAGGACTCGCTTTAGCCGCTTTAGGAGTCATCACTTCCCTAGTTGCGCAACATATGTATTCCTTACCTGCTTATGCTTTTATAGCACAAGATTATACGACCCAAGCCGCACTATACACCCATCACCAATATATTGCCGGGTTTATTATGACAGGAGCCTTCGCGCATGGGGCTATATTCTTTATTAGGGATTACGATCCGGAACAAAATAAGGATAACGTCTTAGCAAGAATGTTGGAACATAAAGAAGCAATAATAGCCCATTTAAGTTGGGCTAGTTTATTTCTAGGGTTCCACACTCTAGGTCTCTACGTTCATAACGATGTAATGCTAGCCTTCGGAACTCCGGAGAAGCAGATTCTTATTGAACCTGTATTTGCTCAATGGATCCAATCTACTCACGGTAAAGCTTTGTATGGTTTCGACGTACTTCTATCCTCAACAGATAGTCCAGCAATTAATGCCGGTCGGGGATTATGGTTACCCGGTTGGTTGGATGCTATTAATAATAATAGTAACTCATTATTTCTAACGATTGGACCCGGAGATTTTCTAGTTCACCATGCTATTGCTTTGGGTCTACACACAACTACACTGATTTTAGTGAAAGGTGCGTTAGACGCGCGAGGATCCAAGCTAATGCCGGATAAGAAAGAATTTGGTTACAGTTTCCCTTGCGACGGTCCAGGTAGAGGTGGTACCTGCGACATTTCAGCTTGGGACGCCTTTTATTTAGCAGTTTTCTGGATGCTGAACACCATTGGATGGGTCACTTTCTATTGGCACTGGAAGCATATCACCCTGTGGCAAGGTAATGTTGCTCAATTTAATGAATCCTCTACTTATTTGATGGGATGGTTGAGGGATTACTTATGGTTGAACTCTTCGCAACTTATTAATGGCTACAATCCATTCGGCATGAACAGTTTATCTGTATGGGCATGGATGTTCTTATTTGGACATCTGGTGTGGGCCACTGGATTCATGTTTCTCATTTCCTGGCGTGGCTACTGGCAAGAACTCATTGAAACTCTAGCTTGGGCCCACGAGCGTACACCCTTGGCAAACGTGATACGTTGGAAAGATAAACCAGTTGCTCTTTCTATTGTTCAAGCACGATTAGTGGGACTAGCCCACTTCTCTGTAGGTTACATATTTACCTACGCAGCTTTTCTAATAGCATCTACATCAGGTAAATTTGGATAACTCTATCTCTCTCTGTTTCGACTAGCAAAGTGTCTATGCGTCGGGCTCACCCCCACTACCCCCTACATCTGAGCCAACCGCAAGACCAACTAATCACGGCTCAATAAATATAAAGAAATAAATTGATTTATTTCTTTATATTAACTGATAAATTAAGAACTTTGATTGCAGATACGATCCATTTTAGAATAGTATTCCAACCCTGCGGACCTATGAATTATGGCAAAGAAGAGTCTCATTGAGAAGGAGAAGAAAAAAGAAAAATTGGTGAAAGAATATGATCTCATTCGTCAATCTTTTAAACAACAGATCAGAAAGAGTTCATCAATCCAGGAAAAGATAAAGATTTCCCAAGGATTCCAATCTCTACCGCGTAACAGTGCACCCGTCCGTCTCCGTAAACGATGCTCCCTAACCGGACGACCCAGATCCAATTACCGAGACTCTGGTTTATCTAGACACGTACTTCGCGAAATGGCACATACTTGTTTGCTACCTGGAGTAATAAAATCAAGTTGGTGAAAAAAAGTATTATTCAATTAAATAAAACAAAAAAAAAAATAAATATCTATATATATATATATAGATAGATATATATATAGATATTTATAGATTAACCGTTTTTCCTCATGTTCAATGTAATTATTCAAGAAATGTATAATAATTACATTGAAGGCATCAACTACGCGGGGTAGAGCAGCTTGGTAGCTCGCAAGGCTCATAACCTTGAGGTCACGGGTTCAAATCCTGTCTCCGCAAAGGAACCGGTTAATTCTCTATCTAATAGAGTGATAGGCCATCCTTCCCTATCGAGCTTACCCTAATTATTTTATCTCTCGTGTCCCACTGACGAATCAAACCCAAAAATCGTAGAGTTTAGACCGGATAATTTTGAGTATTTCCACTATTTTCTAGGTTATGGTTATTTCACATCACACGAGAAAAATAGGAAAGAATGAATTATCAACACAACTATCTTTTGCTTCGCCTCAGATCAACATTTTCTTTTACCAAGTTCTAGTCTCTGAAAGAAGAAAAAACGGAGCAAACAAAATAGTTTTGCTTTTGTATGCCACGTCTAAATTTCCCCAATTACACCATTCAATTGGTAGGCCCTTTTAACTCAGTGGTAGAGTACCGCCATGGTAAGGCGTAAGTCGTCGGTTCAAATCCGATAAGGGGCTGCTCAAATAGTTGTACGAAGCATCAAACTCGAGCTGTCTCTTTTTAACAGAAGCACCTAGGTCAGTAAGATCTGCGTGCGAAAGAACAATATTGTCTCTTTCATTTCCAGGAAATGATGAGGATACTAGCATTTAAACAGCTTTTTTATTTTGAAAAAAAAAACAAAAAAAAGATAAAAAGATCCATTTAATGGATAATCCTAAAATTGGTACAAGGCTATCCCTCTTCAAAATAAAATTTTCAGTTGAATTGTTTGTCTCACCCTGATTCCTAATCGGAAATGTATCGTTACCCACGATACCGAAGAATCAAATGAATATAATTCCTAATATTAAGGATTATTTAGTTACCCCTAGTATGGGAATTAGATATGAATTCTCAGTATCAATATATTTCTATTCAGTTAAAAAAAAAAAAAAAAAAAAATAGTGGATAATCCTTTGTTCTGTATAGATAATTTACAGTTATTGAGTCCTTGAAGAATTCTTCAACTCTCTTAATTCATTAAGACTCCTGTTTTTTATATTCCTCGCATACTCAAAATTTAGTATTTTGGGAACTCGAAGGAGGGGTATAAACTTTTCATTCAATGTCAATATTTTAAACACCTTTTCTATTCGAAGCTAGGTCGAAGTATGTCACTACTCATTTGCACGATTCGGGACTAGAAAGCTTTCAATTTTTAGTGGAGATTGGTAAAATAATTATTGGGATGTTCCTAAGCTATAGATGAGTACCATAAAAATACAGATCCGATGGATCTATAGACATGCGTATAGTATCTATAGTACTAACCCTTTCACGGATTCTAAGAGACAACTTTAATATTTGATCTTTTTTTTTTTTTTCGACCCCTTCTGTCTCTTTTTACCAGTAAAAAAAAAAAAAAAAAGATCAAATAATAAAGCTGGAAGAAGATACTGGCACTGCGGGGGAAGATCTAATAGATGTCAATGGTTGTTTGACGAGAAAAAGAAAAAGATAATATCTTTGGGATGGAGTCCCAAAGTAGGGTCCGTTAATACGGCAGAAGGGTTGACAAAATCTCGGAAGAAAAGAAAGGTTTACCCACTTTCTGAGGAATAACGTAACAAACCGTATTGTCTCGGGCCTAAGCCGATATTGATAGATTGAAAAAGAAGAGACGATTAAAAACGTAAAGTTAGATGAAAAAGACAAAAAGGAAGACTAATAAGGAGAAACACAGACAAAAAAACTAGAGAGGAAGGAAAAGAAAAAGAGAGAGAAAGTTAAGAAAAAAAGAGTGATAAATAATGGAATCAAAACAAAGAAGGAAGAGAAAAAGCGAAATACTCCCGCTAAAATCTATCAGTATCATTCTCGTGCGATAACTGCCGAGAGTATGCTGTTTCGGTGAACGATTTTTCAGAAGGGACGACGATGTGATTGATGGTTCAATCTTCTGCAAAGTACCGTAACTAGACTACTTCATAGAAGAAAGAAGGGAACCCAGAAATGGTTCGAGGAGTTGAGTGAGGGAATAACTATGACCATCGCCATTGGAAAATCTTCCAAGGAGCCGAAAGATTTATTTGATAGTATGGACGATTGGCTAAGAAGAGATCGTTTTGTTTTCGTAGGTTGGTCCGGTCTATTACTCTTTCCCACCGCTTACTTTGCTTTAGGTGGTTGGTTCACCGGTACAACCTTCGTCACATCATGGTATACTCATGGATTAGCTAGTTCCTACTTGGAGGGTTGTAACTTCTTGACTGCAGCAGTTTCGACTCCTGCTAATAGTTTAGCGCACTCCTTGCTTCTGTTATGGGGTCCCGAAGCACAAGGAGATTTCACTCGTTGGTGCCAATTAGGAGGCCTATGGACCTTCGTTGCTCTTCATGGCTCCTTTGCTCTGATAGGTTTCATGTTACGTCAATTTGAACTTGCTAGGTCTGTACAATTACGTCCCTACAACGCAATAGCGTTCTCCGGTCCTATTGCCGTTTTTGTCTCTGTATTCTTGATTTACCCCTTGGGGCAATCCGGTCGGTTCTTCGCACCCAGTTTCGGTGTAGCAGCTATCTTTCGATTCATTCTCTTTTTTCAAGGCTTTCATAATTGGACGTTAAACCCTTTCCATATGATGGGAGTTGCGGGCGTTCTTGGTGCTGCCCTTTTATGTGCCATTCATGGTGCTACAGTGGAAAACACTCTATTTGAAGATGGTGATGGTGCGAACACATTCCGTGCGTTTAACCCAACTCAATCCGAAGAGACTCATTCAATGGTAACTGCTAATCGTTTCTGGTCTCAAATATTCGGTGTCGCTTTCTCCAACAAACGTTGGTTACACTTTTTCACGTTATTCGTGCCAGTGACCGGTTTATGGATGAGTGCTATTGGAGTAGTTGGTCTCGCCCTGAATCTACGCGCGTACGACTTTGTTTCCCAAGAAATTCGTGCAGCAGAAGATCCTGAGTTTGAGACTTTTTACACAAAGAACATCCTATTAAACGAAGGTATTCGTGCTTGGATGGCAGCTCAGGATCAGCCTCACGAAAACCTTGTATTTCCCGAGGAGGTCTTACCCCGTGGAAACGCTCTTTAATGGAACCCTCTCTCTGGGTGGTCGCGATCAGGAAACCACAGGTTTCGCTTGGTGGGCCGGTAACGCTCGACTAATTAACCTGTCTGGTAAATTACTTGGTGCCCACGTGGCTCATGCTGGTTTGATTGTATTTTGGGCCGGAGCTATGAATCTATTTGAAGTGGCTCATTTCGTTTCGGAAAAGCCTATGTATGAACAAGGTTTAATCTTACTTCCTCACCTAGCAACCCTGGGTTGGGGGGTAGGTCCTGGGGGGGAAGTCATCGATACTTTCCCGTATTTTGTTTCCGGAGTACTTCATTTGATCTCCTCCGCAGTTCTAGGGTTTGGGGGCATCTATCATGCTCTGATTGGGCCCGAAACTCTGGAAGAATCCTTTCCATTCTTTGGTTATATATGGAAAGATAAGAATAAGATGACTACAATTCTAGGTATCCATTTAATACTATTAGGCGTCGGTGCCTTCCTCTTAGTGTTCAAAGCACTGTATTTTGGGGGTTTATATGATACATGGGCACCTGGAGGCGGGGATGTAAGAAAGATTACAAATCTCACCCTAAGTCCGAACGTTATCTTTGGTTATCTACTAAAATCCCCCTTTGGTGGAGAAGGCTGGATTGTAAGTGTAGATAATCTAGAAGATATTATTGGGGGACATGTCTGGTTGGGATCTATTTGTATTTTTGGGGGAATCTGGCACATATTAACAAAACCTTTTGCTTGGGCTCGGCGTGCTTTCGTATGGTCCGGAGAAGCTTATTCGTCCTACAGTTTAGGAGCTCTTGCCATCTTCGGTTTCACCGCTTGTTGCTTCGTCTGGTTCAACAACACAGCATATCCTAGTGAATTTTATGGTCCCACTGGCCCAGAAGCTTCTCAGGCTCAAGCTTTTACCTTTCTTGTCAGGGACCAACGTCTCGGTGCCAACATAGGTTCTGCTCAGGGACCTACTGGGTTGGGCAAATATCTGATGCGTTCCCCCACGGGAGAAATCATATTTGGAGGCGAAACCATGCGTTTCTGGGACCTTCGCGCTCCTTGGTTGGAACCCTTAAGAGGTCCTAATGGTTTGGATCTTAGTAAGCTAAAGAAAGATATACAACCGTGGCAGGAGCGACGATCCGCAGAGTATATGACTCATGCGCCCTTGGGTTCTCTAAACTCCGTGGGTGGAGTGGCTACTGAGATTAATGCCGTGAACTATGTCTCTCCTCGGAGTTGGTTGGCGACTTCTCATTTTGTTCTCGGATTCTTTTTCTTCGTGGGCCACCTATGGCACGCAGGGAGGGCTCGCGCAGCTGCAGCCGGGTTTGAAAAAGGAATTGATCGTGATACCGAACCCGTTCTTTCTATGACACCCCTTAATTGAAAATGAAAACTTGGGTAAGAGTCGTTGAAACGATGATAGAAAAAAGAAGTCAATAATTATTTCCTTACTAGTAGGTTAGTAGCTGCTAGATGGATGTACGTCCCTGGATTAACCACATCGAGGTAGATTCTATTTGTCTATCTATCTATTTAGATAGATAGATAGATACCAAACGATTCTTAGTTAGTTCGTCGGTGCAAGTAGCTCTTAGATCTTATAAACGAGGTAGAAACTGACCTAGCAGTTAGTGTCTATTCTTCGGAAACAACAGTTTATGAAGAATCAGGAACCAGAAGGCAGCCACTCCTCTTTTGTTAAACGTTTATAAATACTCCCGCGGAATACCTCATTTAGGGGTGGTAGAGGAGACATGCTGATGAGAATAGGTAAACTCAAAGATCATTTGAATCCCCGTAAGTTGCATACGGTAATGCGCGGACTCACCCCACGAATAGCTGGATTATTCAGATTGAGACAACCTTATTTTATTTTTCCGGCGAATCAGCCGATGGGACTAGTGTCAGTCTAAAATGTATTTAGTTGGTATTCCATTTTGTGCATCTGTTACCATCCCTCGAACCTTGAGATATACTGATGCGGGTCCCAGCCACAGCCGAATCCCAGAATAAAACTATTTTTAGACTGCTCACTTTAGTAGATGGGAGTTTATTTGTTGCTAAGGAAAACAAAAAAAAAGTTATCGCTGCGTACCTGAAGGATACTAGATACTATCGGATAATTCTTTTAAGAATTAATCGTTTTAGACCATTTCATTTATACCTCTCATTTATTTTGTCCCTGAATATTTGATACTAAGCCAATAGTAGGAGAGAGAGGGATTCGAACCCTCGATGGCGTTTCGACACCATGCCAGTTTTCAAGACTGGAGCCATAAACCACTCGGCCATCTCTCCTGCAGAGACGGATTCCTTACTCAATAATCAAAAGATTAATCCTCTAGTTTAGGTGAAATGGGAATCGAATCAATCTCAATACATATGCATTGTATCAAGATCTATCTCTACTGTGAAAGATATAGAGTGGGAGGAATCTCATAAGATTGATCGTGGAATTGCTGCGGATGATCATCCCGAATGGAGAGATTTTCACTTCCATTCGACGAATCATTGATAGATTCAGTGACATTAGACTGTAGAGTACCAGAAGGGTTTTGATTCCCCCTCAACTCAAATACCTGGTACAGTGAAAGTCTTACCGGATGGGGATTGGATGGTACAAATAACCCATTATATGGAGGGAATCCTAATTATGATAATGACAATCGCTTTCCAATTGGCTTTATTCACATTAATTGCTACCTCATTCCTACTAGTTGTTGGTGTCCCTGTAGCGTTCGCTTCCCCCGGCGGTTGGTCCAGCAATAAAAATATTGTATTTTCAGGGGCTTCATTATGGATCGGATTAGTTTCCTTAGTAGGTATACCCAACTCCTTTATTTCCCAATAATCCGAAGCTTCGGTTCCTCTTCTCGTAATTCAATGTTACGAGTGGAGATGTAAAATCAAGAAGATTTTTCTTTGTAGAAAGAAGCTAGGGAATAGATACGCTGTTTCGATCTGTTTCGAGGGGGTGGGTCCTTTCGCACGAAAAAAAAAAAAGTGTAAAAAAGCTATTTTGGCCGGGTTCTGATTAATAAACTAGATACGTCAATCTGTAAAATCACTAAACATTGAGTATGTGATGCGGTGTAGAATATGGTAACATATTGTGCGGATATAGTTGAATGGTAAAATATCTCCTTGCCAAGGAGATGACGCGGGTTCGATTCCCGCTATCCGCCTATCAAATAACTAAGGAGTCTGCTATATACATAGAAGAGCGCATTAAGAATCAATCATTCAAAAATTATTGAATTATTTTTTGTTTATCTATCCGGGGAGCTTATCATTTCTATTCTGAATCTTAGAAACTCCGACCATACTCTTTTCTAAAGAGGCATCCAATTGCGGATGGATCCAGTGATTTTTTTGTCTTTTGACGTCTTTCAAAAGACGCGCAAGTAGGTTCAACAACATTATTAATTGATTGGATTCAAATAAACGCTAGACCTGGCGTGGGGGCATCCTACGGTAGAGGATCAGATAGACATACATGCAGCGGAAGCTGGAGGGTGTTCGGGCGGCAACCCAAACACCCTGCTATTATCGCACATTGAGTTGGGGGCTGTGCGCAACCAACCTCCTATAAGGAAGAAGCGGGCTATCCGAGGCTAATACCCCAGAGCGAGGGATCGGACACGAGTGCGACGATTGCGAACTTGAAGAAGGAGTGTAAGAGGGCAGCCAAGAGGGTTTTGGATGCCTTATTGGAGCCTTTAGGTCTTATCCTGCCTGGAGGAACTCGATATGGTAGCATGCCTTACCGGGATCTATGCAGGCCTGATGGGTAGGAATATGGCCCCCAATACGCGGGAGGCCTATTATTCGGACAGCTTTTGGGACTTCCTCATCCCAAAATGGGGAAACTCAGTGCCAAAGAGTGTACTCAAGACCCTCATCTATTCAGGATTGAATGGAGCCAGCCTGCGGGGCGACGTCAATATGAGGAGCAAGATCGAGAGTCTTGTGGGAAAACAGGCCGGTTCTAACACAGAAGAGTGTTTGCTGGCCATCGTAAGCCACCCGATCATCCAGGAACTCACCTTCTTCCAGACCACGCTTGGCCAAAGGGAAAAGATCTATTGGCCTACCCGGACAGATCCCTACTATAGCAAGGCGGATGAAAATTTCCTCCTTGGCCCTCATAGAAGCCGATACCATGGGGGTCTTATGACCCCTCCTCGGGCCTTAGCCTCGCATGAGCTGGTCCTCTTGATGGGTTTGGTGCATTGCCTCCTTCGGGAAAGGAGTGGGTATCCCCCTCAGCCTCGAAAACGATGGCCTTCTATTCCTTACTCGCCGCGATAACCGCCAGGCCTGCTTCGATTCCCTTGAGTCCTCCCTACATGCTCAAAGCCGGGATCTCCTTGGTCTTCCCATCTCCCTGGAGATAAAACCCTAAGAAACACTTCGAAAAAAAAAACAAAGATGAGACGAAAACATCGACACAATCGACACGATCGACATCAACGTCTTCCCCGAGACGACGGAGTCGAGAACTAACAGGTGACTTAGCTATGACCAACTGGAACTGGGTGGGGTAAAGACAAAAAGCATCAACTGCTGGTCGGGAAGAAACAGGATAAGGGATAAGCAACTTGCTAACGTTTCTGTTCGATAGTATACTACTTAGTAAGCGACTTACTATCAAGCAAGCATTCCGCATTAACGTCTTTTTTGATTGAGATCTATCACAGATAGGTAGAGTTAGGCAATGGCGATATAGTCAAGTGGTAAGACGGAGGATTGCAAATCCTTCATTCCCCAGTTCGAATCTGGGTGTCGCCTGACACAACTTTAATATCTAGATATATCTATTACTTTTTTTTTTTTTTTTTTTCAGGGATTGTTTGTTGCGCCGAAACCGGATACAAATCGAGATGCTCTATAGTCTATTATAGCCTATCACGCTAAATGTATATCGATGCGTCACGCATAAGCAATCCCAATAATAGTATATCACCGGTTTATAAATTAAAGGTCTGAATCATCAAGATGTTGCAAAAAAGATTTGGTAACATAAAAAAAAAAGTCTATACATCCTCATTATCTTTTGTTATTGGGGTATCCTATTGAATAGGAGTGTAATTCTCACGCACGGCATGTGTCCAAGCCTGGACTCGTATTTGGACTCGTAAATATTCAATAATTAGAAAATTTCAAGAGAGTTGAGGGGATAGGAATTATAATTACGGATCTAGTTAGTATAGCTTGGGCTGCCCCGACGGTGATTTCTACATTCTCCCTCTCACCTGCAGTTTGGGGAAGAAGTGGGTTATAACAAATGACCATTTCTTTCGTAGTCTGATTCGCAGAATGCAAATCGTTGTAACGATTTGCATTCTCCCTGCTCCGGAATCTGTTTCTCAGTAGGAAACATAATCCTGTGAAAGAATTTATATTTTTACTCTCAATCTCCAATCTATGTAAAATTGTTCTCTTTCGGGAGAATTCAGCTACTGGAGCTTTTTTTTTTTTAGCTAAAGTATCCGCTGGTTAATTTTGCTAAATGTATCAATATGCTCGTTTTCCAAATCTACATTCTTAATAATGATATATGTTGCAGTTCCATCTGGAAGTATTTCAGCCGACGGTAGGACGGGATCCAGACGACAACCCTGAAAGATGATAATGCCTCGACATAAGTAAAAAAGAATTATAATATCGGGATAGGCTGAGACTTTTTAGGTTAGTCAGTTAGGCATCCCCCCCCCTTAAAAACCATATGTGATTCTTTCGTCTCGTTGTGACTTAAGCGATGCGGCGAATTCGCAAAATAGTATTATTACTATTTTTTTTTTAAGGTAAAAGAAGCTATAACCAAAGAGATGTCACAAAAAGATAACGTCTTGGGATACCTATTCTTAATATTCCCGTTAGTTTTTAAGACTGAAGAAACATATTGAATCAATTTAGTCCTGGATTCCTTTTTTTCTATCTCCAAACCTAATCTACTATTTCTGCTACTGCTTCAAGTTTTGAATGTTTTGCATAAAGATATGTTAGATTGAAAAATCTTTTTGGCAAGTACAATTGAGATTACACCTCTAGGATACCTGAGGTTCCTTTTTCATAGGAGCGTACAAAAAGATAACTATCACTACTAACCCAATTTCACGTGAATCATGAGCAGAAGAATGAGAAATATAAATTTACTGTATAAATCAACAATCTGATCTATCAATATTATTTGTGAATTCTATCTATTTATCTATTCGCAGATAATAGATTGAGACATAGATAAATAGATAGATAAAAATAGAGATTCCGATTGAAAGAAAGAGACTGAAGAATCCTAACCAGGAAGGAGCGTAGGGACCAGTAATTTATTACTAACAACCATATTGCGCATTCATTATTGTCTCGTCCGGAATACTAGCCTATATCTCACTTTTTATCCTGCAACAAAGATTTACTCTATGTTTTCCTACTTGCTTCTGTACACTGAAGATTAACAGATTGATCCTCGAATTAATTATTTTGAGCGACCGTTTGAATGTAAAGAATGAGTGGAAAAGCTGTGGGGATTAGGATGAAAAGTGCAGTGGCTACGAACGCAAGAATATTGACTTCCGTATTAATAGTTCAAATCAATTGAGGAATAGCTTGAGTGGTCCCATCGGGAAAAAACTCTCGGACTCTATTATGAACCATCTATTTATAATTGGTTTAGTCGGGTCGACCGAATGAAGTATCTCCAATCTCCAATCAAAGATAAGGGAGTATTAAATTTGAATTTTAGATATCGATTACATAGTATATCATGAAATGAATTCTCAAGAATACCTGATTCCTCTCTTCCTCGCGACAATAACCTAAACCTCACCCTTTCTTTTTGGATCAATCAGCTGTTGCAACCTCATAAGAGGTATTAGAAACCTAATCAAACAATTAGTCTAATTTAATAGATTAATAGACTGAAAAAAAAAAAAAAAAAAAAAAAGATTTGAATCTCGTTAATTCTCTATTTTTTTTTTTTTTTTGAGAGATAAATTAGATTGACGATTCGTGGGGAATACCCCTATAATTTTAGGGGGTAATCGGGCCCCCATCGTCTAGAGGCCTAGGACATCTCTCTTTCAAGGAGGCGACGGGGATTCGAATTCCCCTGGGGGTATTCATTTTGCAAGAACCTCGCGATCGTACTAGAAATAGTCTTCTTATTCTCTTATCGGCTTGTACCCAAAAAACCCCTAGGGGTCCGATTCAAATAATCGGGATTCAAACGTGAATCAACCGGCAATCCTAATGTCGAAACCGAAATGTTCCATAACATAATGTGTGGGTCGATGCTCGAGTGGTTAATGGGGACGGACTGTAAATCCGCTGGCGGCGCCTACGCTGGTTCGAATCCAGCTCGACCCAAGTCTGAGATAATAGACTCGTTTGTGACATCGTTTATCTCGTTGATATAAAGATCGAAACCCTAAATCGTTTCACTAGAATTTCTCGGGATTGACGGGTCTCGAACCCGCAACTTCCGCCTTGACAGGGCGGTGCTCTAACCGATTGAACTACAATCCCAGGAAGTAATTAGAGTTTATATAGCGGCTGCTTTAAAGTCAACGATCTAGTTATGGTTAAAAAAAAAAAAAAGATTGATGAGCATAAAAGAAATCTATGAAAAGTTCAAACCGAGCTTTTAGATATCTATCTACATTAGATAAACGACAGATACAATGGGAGGCGAGACTATATCAATCTCTATGAAATCGATGGAAATCCTCACGCCATAACCACCCAGCACTTGTTTCTATTACGTACGAGGATTCGATCAAGATGAGTTGAAGAATATCTTATTAACAAATCAATAAGTTAACCAATTAATGGGTAATTGGATTGACTAAACAAAACCCTTTCATCAAACTTTTTGATTCTGTTAGTTAATCTACCGCGGCTATTATTCCCTTTTTCGAGAGTTAGCCCTTACCATGTGCGCCGCCCCATCTGCAATATCCTCCTCGCCCCTACACTCTTTCTATAACCTCTCTTGTCCTCGAATTCTCAATATACCTCCTACCATTTCTAGAGGAAATCTTTTATAACTATAAAAATCTGTTACGAAGACTTGTGTGGAAAGGAAACCAAGTTGATCTATTTATTTTTAAATAGACTTTGGCATAACTGGGAACTATCTCCCAACCCCTAATTCTCGTATTAAGTCGCTTACCGTAGATTCAAATTCAATTGGTGAATCATTAATGGCGCCACGGTTGCTACTGGGGAAAAAACCATCCATCTATTCTTTCACGCTTTCCTAGCAATCGAAATTATTGATATAATATACTTGCGGGGTTTCTCTTTGTTTGCTGCGAGTCATTACATATTTTTGAATCGTCACATTTTGGATACGTGGAGTGGTCTTAATTCGTCATAGAATTATCTTCCTGAATATGTAGATTCGTAGCGCTTGGGTTGCGCAGACCCTTCCCTTACAGCCTACTTTATTTAGGATCTAGCACCTGGTAAAAAAGTTAATGTAACAGATATTTATAACTCCCCCCCACCCCCTTTCTTATTCTCTTCTACTTTAACCTCTATGTTTGTTCTTCCCCTTGTATTTTTCCTTTGAATAAAAAGACAAAATTCTTATTTTTGTGAAGATGTGGATAATTTAATAGGCGGGGGGCGGGGGGGGGCTAGAAATAAAGAAAAGGGAATCTAATTCATATAGTTTTGCTTGAGAATGAATCTCGGTGTAATATTAGGAGGAGATAAAAAGACGCCTGTACTGCCAGAACTTGCACGAATTCAATTCGAAGGGTTTAATCGTTTCGTTCACGAAAGATTGCTTGAAGAACTTAAGAATTTTCCGAAAATTGAAGATACAGATAAGGAAGTTGAATCCTGATCTATTAGTGAACAGTATCAATTGACAGAACCTTCAGTCGAAGAGAGAGATGCTGCGTATCAATGTGTTACATATTCATCTGATCCATATGTACCAGCTTAATTGACTCGGAACAGAGACCGAATAGTGCAAGAAGAGGCTGTACGCCTCGGAGCTATTCCTTGGATGAATTCTCAAGGAACGTTCATTATTAATGGAATTGCTAGAGTTTTGATTAATCAAATACTGAGAAGTCCTGGTATTTATTACAATCGCGAATCGGATCAAAAAGGAGTCTCTGCATATACTAGCACTGTAATTTCGGATCGGGGAGGAAGATTTAAATCAGAGATGGATAAGAGAGACAGGATATGGGTTCGTATTAGCAAGAAACGAAAAGTATCCATTCTGACCTTATTAATAGCTATGGGATTAAGCAGAAAAGATATTTTACAGAATGTCCGTTACCCTAAGATTTTTTCAAATATATTGAAGAAACAAAAAGGTGATATTGAATCACCAGAGGATGCTATAGTGGAACTTTACAAACAACTATACTCTGCTACAGACGTAGATATAGTATTTTCAGAATCTATAGTCAAGGAATTACAAAAGAGATTTTTCCAACATAGGTGCGAATTGGGCCGGATTGGTCGACGAAACTCAAACATCAAACTAGCTCTGGATGTACCCGAAACGGAACATTTTTTATTACCCCAAGACGTATTAGCAGCCGCGGATCATTCAATCGAAATAAGTTATGGGATGGGTAACCTTGATGACATAGATCATCTAAAAAATCGACGTGTTCGATCTGTAGCGGATCTGCTACAGGAACAATTGAAATTGGCCTTAAACCGTTTGGAGAATCCGATCCGATAAAATCTTCGTAGAGCCGTTAGGCGTAAACGTTCATTAACTCCCAGAGTATTAGTAACGTCTGTCCCAGTAATAACAACTTCCAAAGAGTTTTTTGGTTCACACCCCTTATCACAATTTTTAGATTAAACCAATCCACTATCAGAAATGGTTCATAAACGAAGATTAAGTTCTTTAGGTCCTGGGGGATTGACACGGCGAACCGCCAGTTTTTAAGCTCGAGATATTCATTTTAGTCATTATGGGCGTATCTGCCCGATCGAAACATCTGAAGGCATGAATGCTGGCCTCATTTCATCATTAGCTATTCAGGCAAAAGTTAGCAATTCTGGATCCTTGCAGAGCCCTTATCTTAAAATGTCCGAATCGTCTGAGGAAGAACAATTAGTCGATTTATCCCCCGCTGAGGATGATTATTATCGAGTAGCAACTGAAAATTTATTAATATCGGAGTGGAGGACTAGAGAAAGAGAAGTTATACCGGTTCGGTATCGACAAGAGTTTTTAAGCGTTCTATGGGAGCAAGTCGATTTCCGAAGCATTCATCCTCTACAATATTTTTCTATCGGAGCTTCTCTTATTCCATTCATTGAGCATAATGATGCAAATCGCGCCTTGATGGGCTCCACTATGCAACGTCAAGCGGTTCCACTAGTTAAGCCTGAAAGATGCATTGTAGGGACTGGGTTAGAAGGTTAAGTAGCCTCGGATTCGGGAGGTGTAGCTGTATCTGAACGAGAAGGATGAATCCAATATATTGATGGTAATAAAATTACACTATCTACGACCGATGAAGAGAACGATAAAAAAAGGTTAAACACTACAGATATCAGATTAAGAATTTATGAACGTTCTAATAACAATACCTGTATACACCAAAAGTCTACAGTTATGCCAGGAGAACTCTTGAAAGGCGGAGAAGTTGTAGCGGATGGAGCAGCAACCGTTGGGGGAGAATTAGCTTTAGGTAGAAATATCTTAGTAGCCTATATGCCGTGGGAGGGATACAATTCTGAAGATGCAGTATTGATTAGTGAACGTTCGATATACGAAGATATTTCTACATCTTTTCACATTGAGAGGCACGAAGTTGAAGTTTGTGCAACAAATCAGGGTCCTGAAAGGGTTACTAAGGAAATACCTCAATTAGATAGTTATGCACTTCGACATTTGGACAATAATGGGCTTGTAGAATCGGGATCTTGGGTAGAAGCGGGGGATGTTTCGGTGGGTAAACCGACGCCTCAGGAGGGGGCGGATTCATTACGTGCTCCAGAAGGAAGATTGTCACAAGCCATTTCTGGTATCCAATTAGTTAACGCAAGAGAGAGTTGTCTGAAAGTCCCGGTTGGTAGAAGAGGTCGAGTCATTGACGTTAGGTGGGTTTATCCCGAAGACGATACTATGAATGATTCAGAGGTTATTCATATATATATCTTATAAAAACGTAAGATACAAGTAGGTGATAAGATAGCCGGCAGGCATGGAAATAAAGGTATTGTGTCAAAGATCTTACCCAGACAGGATATGCCTTATTTACAAGATGGCACACCAGTCGATATGATATTAAGTCCCTTAGGAGTACCTTCATGAATGAATGTAGGATAGATTTTTGAGTGTTTGCTCGGGCTAGCTGGGGAGTTTCTGAAAACCCATTACCGGATAGTACCTTTCGATGAAAGATATGAGCGGGAAGCTTCTAGAAAACTAGTATTTTCAGAGCTTTGTGGAGCGAGTACAGGAACTCGTAATCCATGGTTATTTGAGCCCGAACATCCCGGAAAGAGTCGATTGATCGACGGACGAACAGGTGACCCTTTTGAGCAACCAATTACGATTGGAAAGGCCTATATAATGAAATTGATTCATCAGGTTGATGATAAAATTCATGCACGATCCAGTGGGCCCTATGCGCTTGTTACGCAACAACCCCTCAAGGGAAGATCTAGGCGGGGGGGGCAACGAGTTGGAGAAATGGAAGTTTGGGCCTCGGAGGGTCTTGGCGTATCTTACACGTTGCAAGAGATGCTTACAATTAAATCAGATCATATTCAAGCTCGTTACAAAGTACCTAGTGCTATTACGACTGGAAAAACCATTCATAAGCCAAATACGGTTCCAGAATCTTTCCGCTTGCTAGTCCGAGAGTTACGATGCATGGGTCTGAATCTGGAGCACAATTTTATATTTGAAGAAGATTCGGGGAGGGGGAGTGAAGATATTTGATATTTAATCGAAACTTTTTTTTTTTTACAAAAAACCAATTGAAAACTTTTATCTTACGATTCATCGAACTAATTATCAACAACTTCGGATTGGACTAGCTTCCCCCGACCAGATTCGCAGTTGGGCTGAAAGAGAATTACCTAATGGAGACATCGTTGGGCAAGTTGATTAACCTTATACATTGCATTACAAGACTCATAAACCAGAGAGAGATGGTTCATTTTGTGAAAGAATATTTGGGCCCATAAAGAGTGGAGTTTGTGCTCGCGGAAACTACCGATCTGTCGATAATGAAGAGGAATATTCAAATTCTCGTAAGCATTGTGGAGTCGAGTTTACCGACTCTCGGGTCCGAAGATACCGAATGGGATATATTAAACTAGCATGTCCAGTAACCCACGTATGGTTCCCAAAACGAATCCCCAGTTACATTGCAAATCTCCTAGCTAAACCTCTCAAAGAACTAGAAAGCCCAGTATATTGCGATGCGTGACTTGATTGTATGTTTCGATTATCACAGATTAATTACAATCTGTCATCCCATACGACGATGGGATGCCTCCAATTCCGACATATTTCTCACGACGAGGAATATCGCGTAACTCGGGATAAAAAGTACTATGTACAGAGTACAGACTGAGGGCTCTCTTCCAGGGTTAGTTTTTATTGATTAATCCATCGATTAGGCTTCGTAATAAAGGTTTTTATCTCACACTCATGATTTGACGAGAAAGAATCCAAGTGTTTTTCGACACGATCTTTCACTCAAACTTCTTTTTCTTTTTTCAAGAAGAGTTTATTTTCTGATAGAAATATGGTTATGAAAACTTAATCATCGCAAAGGCTTTTCAAATCGATTGATAACCATCGGGGTGGAGTGGAAACCCAAAGAGGAGAAATGGTCGTATTAGGAACAAGAAAAATCTACCCAACCTCTGACCAAAGCGAGAGGGAATAGCAAAAAAGTCTTATTTCTGTGAAGATGTGGATAGTGCAATAGGGAAGGGGGGGGGGTAGAACTGAGACTACTCAGGAAAGGTAAGTTCGAGCTTGAGTAATGAACAGCTATTTCATTCTCTATAGATGAGGTGGGATTCTCGCGGCCCAAAAACGTCATATCGTACTGTCGGAACTTCACACTTAGATATAGTTATTTGAGCCGGATGAGGGGAAACACTCGTGTCCGATTCTATGGGGGGGGGGTATTCATTCGACCTATCCCAATCTTTTTCCTGCTAGGCCTATGGCTGAGAGACCTACTCTATTAAGATTGCGGGGTTTGTTCAATTATGAGGATCGATCCTGGAAAAATAGTCTTCCCATCTTTTCTCCCACCCGGAACTTTGAAAATCTTCAAGAAAACGAAATAGCTACTGGAGGGGATGCCATTAAAAAATGATTAGCTAGCTTGGATCTGCAGAGTGTTATGGATCGTGCGTATTCGGAGTGGCAGGCACTGGCGAAGCAAGGATCTATCGGGAATGAGTGGGAAGACCGAACAATTCAAAGGAGGAAAGATCTTTTGGTCAGACGGATGAAATTAGCCAAGGATTTTCTCCAAACAAATCTAAAACCAGAATGGATGGTTCTGGATCTTTTACCAGTCCTTCCACCTGAATTGAGGCCAATAGTTGAACTATATGAAGGCGAATTAATTACTTCTGATCTTAATGAGCTTTATAGAAAGATAATTCATCGAAATAATACTCTTATCGAATTTCTATCGGGAAGTGAATTCACACCCGAAGGACTGATTGTCTGCCAGAAGAGACTCATTCAAGAAGCCGTGGATGCCCCTATTGATAATGGTATACGTGGACAACCAATGAAGGATATTAATAACAGGCCTTACAAATCTTTCTCAGAGGTTATTGAGGGGAAAGAGGGACGATTTCGTGAGAATTTGCTCGGAAAGCGGGTCGATTATTTAGGTCGTTCCGTTATTGTAGTAGGCCCGTCTCTTCCATTACATCAATGTGGATTACCCCGAGAATTGTCGATCGAGCTTTCCCAAGCCTTTGTAATTCGTAACTTGATTGGTTGACACCTTGCTCGTAATCTACGAGCTGCTAAAAATATGATTAGAAAAAAAGACCCAATTATATGGAAAGTTCTTCGGGAAGTTATGCAAGGTCATCCCGTACCGCTGAATCGAGCACCTACATTGCACAGATTGGGTATACAAGCATTTCAGCCCATTTTAATAGAAGGGCGCGCCATTCGTTTGCATCCATTGGTTTGTGGGGGGTCTAACGCAGATCTTGACGGAGATCAGATGGCTGTCCATGTACCTTTATCTCTAGAAGCTCAGATTGAAGCTCGTTTTCCAATGTTTTCGCACACAAACCTATTGTCCCCTGCTACGGGAGATCCCGTATCTGTACCGAGTCAAGACATGCTTCTTGGTCTTTATATACTAACAATTGATAATAGGCAAGGAATTTATGGAAATAGGCATTCTAGTTTTATAGGCTCCTCTCCCAATATACCCTATTTTACCAGTTACTACGATATACTTAGGGCAAAGGAATTAAAACAAATTGATTTCTACAGTTCTTTGTGGCTTCGGTGGGGGATTGATTTGCAAACGATCAGTTCGAGAATTCGTGAATTACCTATTGAATCTCAATATGAACCCTCAGGAACATCTTTCCACTCTTACGATAATTACCAAATCAGAAGGTGTAGGGAGGGTCATATCCTTGGTATGTATATACTTACAACAGCTGGGCGTATCCTATTCAATCAGCAATTAAAGGAAGCGATGCAAGGTATATTGAAAGCTTCTTTTCCATGTGGGACTTCGCCCGTACCAGGTACAATGATACAAGAAAAAAGTTTTTAGATCTGATTGGATTAATGAAGAATGAGAAAGCTTTTTTTATACATTTAATTAATAACTCGAACCCCAATATATTGGTTAATAATTGTAAAAGAATAAGACAAAGTTGAGGTTTTTTTAATGGCGGATCAAGCTGAATCACCTTTCTATAATAAGATGATGGATAAGGCTGCGATGAGACAACCTATCAGTAAGTTAGTCGTTTGTTTCGGAATCGCATCTACAACAAGCATTCTAGATCAAGTTAAGGTTTTGGGTTTTCAACAAGCTACAAAAGCATCTGTCCCATTAGGCATCGACGATCTTTCAACAGTACCCTCCAAAGGATGGCTTGTATAAGATGCGGAGAGATTAGGTTACGTTCCAGAGCAGTATCATCGTTACGGAAGTTTGCATGCCGTAGAAAAGTTACGTCAATCGATTGAAGCCTGGTATGCTACAAGTGAATGCTCGAAACGAGAAATGAATCCAAGTTTCAAGATGATCGATCCTCTCAATCCAGTTCATATGATGTCTTTCTCAGGGGCCCGGGGAAGTGTCTCTCAAGTTCACCAGTTGCTTGGTATGAGGGGATTGATGTCAGATCCGCGGGGGCAAGTAATTGATCTACCCATCCGAAGGAACCTGCGCGAAGGCTTATCTTTGACAGAATATATTATTCCTTGTTATGGTGCTCGCAAGGGGGTTGTGGATACCGCGGTACGAACATCAGATGCTGGATATCTGACACGTAGGCTCGTTGAAGTAGTTCAACATATTGTTGTACGCAAAAGGGATTGTGAAACTACCAAAAGCATTGCTTTGAATCTTATTGAGGAAAGAAGAGGATCTATCTGAACGATATCGTATCAAAGACTGATTGGACGTGTGTTGGCAGATAACATCTATTGGGATGTGAGATGTATTGCTACACGTAATCAGGATATTGGCGATGAACTGGCTAGTAACCTCGTAGCATCGGCGCAACCGATACATATAAGATCCCCCTTGACATGCAAAAGCATTTTCTGGATTCGTCAGTTGCGTTATGGTTGGAGTCTCGCCCATCACAATTTAGTAGAATTAGGAGAAGCTGTCGGTATCATTGCGGGTCAATCAATTGGAGAACCAGGAACTCAATCAACATCAAGAACTTTTCATACAGGTGGAGTATCTACGGGCGATATCGCAGAATATGTACGAATTCCGTTCAATGGACTCATTAATCCCGACGAAAGATCGGTGTATCCCACACGTACGCGACATGGGCATCCTGCTTGGATGTGTCGAAATGAATTACCCATCCTTATTAAGAGTCATAATAATATACACAATTTCACCATTCCAGCACAAAGTTTACTTATGATTCGGAACGATCAGTATGTCGAATCCCAACAAATCATTGCGGAAGTATGAGCCAAAGAATTTCCTCTTAAGGAGCGTATTCAAAAATCTATCTATCCAAATATAGAAGGGGAGACCCACTGGAGTAGATTTGTGTGGCATATATCCGATTGTATAGATAATCCCATTCGTGTCGTACGCGAGACGGGTCATATTTGGATTCTTTCGGGAGTTTTTAATGATTCCGATAAGAACTATTTGTTTCATGAGGATCAAGATAGAATCAGTATTAAACCTCACTCTAGCGAGAATAGACAGGAGTCTCATGAAAGATTTGGCGAGAATAGAGATGCTATTGATTATGAGGGTTTTCAAAAAGGGATCCAAGAGTTTGGAATCAATCCAAAATGTTTTTCGAATCGGCTGAAACCTCCAGTATCTACTTCGATTCTATCTAATCTCATGGTGGAGCGGGGTGAAGAAAAAGAAGCAATTTCTTCGTTACTGAAACGACAGGGAAAAGAATCATATTTTACAAATATTAATGTTAAGTTAAATAAGATCTTGGATCGGAATGATATTCTTGCTATCTATGAAAACCCTGAGCATCGAACGGGTGTTTCGGGGGTTATAAAATATGGTACTATAGGGGTTGAACCCGTTGTTAAAAAAGAATTCGTTTCTGATAGTGGGACAGTTAAAACTCTTGGCTCACGGTACAGAGTAATAAAAGGAGGTAACTCTTTTCTAATCCCCGAAGAGGTTTATACTACTCACGAACCTTTCTCATCCATTTTGGTAACAAATAATACTATTATTGAGGAAGGTACACAAATAACTCCTAATATTATTAGTAAAGTCGGCGGACTGATCCAAATCAAAAAGACGCGAAGTAGTATTGAGATAAGAATCCTGCCTGGATATATTCACAATCCGGAAAGGGTAACTAGTATACCCAAGCAGGGTGATACTCTAATTGCACCGGGTAATAGTATTTTTACTGAATTCAAATCCGAGAATTGGGGTTACCTGCAATCGGTTACACTCTACAGGAAAAGAAAGACCTCTGTCCCGGTAAGACCAGTTGTAGAGTACAATATATCTAACAATTCTTTGGTGCGAGTAACATCCCATCCCGAAAAACCAAAGACACAAAAATGCGCAAAAATTGAATCCTTTACGTATATTTCTTATAAAAATGGGGAAAAGATTGAAATAAGCAACCATACAACTATTCAATTAGTTAGAACTTGTTTAATGGTTGATTGGCAAGAATATTTCTACCAGCTCTTCTCTATAAGAAATGCTTATTTGTCTCTTATCAGTGTAAGACTAAATAATATTTTCAGTACCTTTATTCAAGTTAACTCAATAGTTTTTTCTAGTACACCTCCCGCACGAAGTGTCAGGGTCAATCAGGTTTCTCAACCATCGGTGTCTGTCGACGAGACATCCCCTGATCAAGTTGATCTATCTAACAGTAGGAACAAATCAGTTGTCAAGTATCAAAGTACTGTTCATTCGGTGTCGGAACGAGGTGCATCTTTTTTAATTTTGTCGCCATTCAACCTCTTTCGTAATATTTTGTCTACCGATTCGAGCAATAATAAGCACGAAAATTTAATTGTAGGATACTCCAACGATTCTAAATCAGGTACAAATATTTATGCTCGGGATGAAAGAAGTCTAAAAGATATACTATCGAATTCTAAGTATGGATCTCTTCCGAAGAACTATCTAAAAGAAGGGTTGGCCAAATCTAGAAGATCAAACCTTATTCCTCGTCGAAGGGAAAACCAAGAGTTAGGTTTATTAGGGACTTCTTGGGGTATTTCCAACAAATTGGTGCCCCATCCTACGTTGAGCGGCGAAGCCTCTTCCTTTGAAAATTACTTTGTTGATGATTCGATAGATACATCGGGACATAGAAATTGGTATCCGATCGATGAAAATGAATTAATATTGAAATATCCTACGAATCTTTTTTTAGATAAATGTTTATCGGCCAAGCAGATCTATTTACCACCAGATTCCTCTAATCGAGTAATCTTGTTAATTAATCTCGGACTATCAATCAGTGAAAATCGATGCTTCTGTAGGAATAATGTTTGTCTCCAGTCCGGTCAGGTCGTAGCTATTCACCACGACTATTTATTAACTAGAACAGCTAAGCCTCTTTTAGCGACCCGGGGAGCAATTCTTCAGAAGAATTCCGGAGATATCATAGGAGAGGGAGATACATTAATAACATTACCACATGATAGATTGAGGTCTGGGGACACTATTCAGGGTCTTCCAAAGGTTGAGCAGCTGCTGGAGTCTCGTTCCATTGCTTCTATTCCTGCACGAATCGAAGATCTTTTTGGAAGATGGAATAGGGGTATTACAAGATTAATTGGAAACCTTTGGAGTCACTTTCTAAGTGCTGGAACAAGTATGGAACATTGTCAATTGGTTTTGATTGATCAAATTTGAAAGGTTTATGGATCTTAAGGAGTACAGATATCGGATAAACATCTAGAAATTATCATTTGACAATTGACCTCAAGAGTCGTAGCATCGGAAGATGGAATAGCAAATGTTTTTTCACCCGGGGAGCTTATTGAACCGTCACAAGCATAACGGATGAATCGCGTATTAAAGAGATCGATTTTCTATGAGCCTATTGTACTGGGAATGACGAAAGCATCTCTCAATACTACTAGTTTTTTATCAGAGGCGAGTCCCCAAGAAACTACTCGAGTACCGGCTAAAGCTGCTCTTCGGGGTCGAATCGATTGGTTAAAGGGATTAAAGGAGAATGTTATTCCTGGTGACACCGTCCCCATTGGAACAGGTAGTCAAGAGATTATTAGTCAACTAAAAGTGAAGAAACAAAAAGAATCTCATTCAACTATAAGTAGCAGTAATAATCCTAAATGGGGAACAAAAAATAGCCTCTCTGGTTATCAGGGGGAACCAAGTCTCCATCATAAATTAGTTATTCATAAAGGATTAAACCGATCCTTCTCTCGACTTAATAGCAACAAATGCTATAATAGTTAATGAATATTAAAAATTATTGCATGTCTCAATCAACAATATTGATCAGTGGATTGTAATAATTTATCAAATCCAGTTAAAATAGAATGAATTCACAGTTTCTTATACTTGAGGGGAAGATGCAACAGAAAAATCGGAATATTGACTCGGAAGGAATGATGGGGGCGGGAGTTCATTTTGGTCATCAGACCCAGAAATGGAATCCTAGGATGTCACCTTATATATTTACGGAACGGAGGGGTGTTCATATTCTCGATCCAACTCAGACTGCTCGTCTTTCATCTGAAGCCTGTGATTCAGTATTTGATGCAGCAGCGGAGGGAAAAGAACTTTTAACGGTAGGTACAAAATATCAAGTGGCTGATTTAGTAGCATCAGCTGCAACAAGATCTCGATGTCACTACGTGAACGAAAAATGGCTTGGCGGTACGTTAACGAATCGGTCCACTACAGAAACACGTCTTCGTAGGTTTCAGTTTTTGCAAAATGGAGAAGATACAGGAGGGTTTGACTGACTCCCGAAGAAAGAGGCAGCGATTTTGAAGAGATAATTACTTAGATTGAAGAAATATCTAGGTGGAATTCAATATATGTCAGATTTACCAGATATTGTGACAATTACTGATCAACATGAATAATCTATCGCTCTTGAGGAATGTATTATTCTAGGTATTCCCACAATTTGTGTCGTCGATACGGATCGTGATCCAGATCTCACAGATATTCCAATTCCTGGTAATGATGATGCGCGATCTTCTATTCGACGGATATTGGATAAATCAACATTAGCTATTCGTGAGGGTCGTTCAAACTCAAAGGTTCCGGAATCGACGGATGGTGGGATTGGTAATTATCCCGACGATTCGGGATAGAGTGGCAAAAAAAGATTTATGTCGTAACTCGGAATATTTATATTGTAACTGATAATATTGTATAATTTTATTAGAGGAGCCAATTTTAGGATAATTGCATACTGATAATTGTGACTATTTTATACAGATTTTGCTATCTAAGTTAATTTTTGAAAAAAAAAAGGGTGGGTAGGGGTAATATGCATATTGAGCAACTGAGAATTGATCAGATTGATGATCCGTACCAAGTATCGAGCGTGGAAGTAGGTTAACATCTTTACTGGCAAATAGGAGACTTCCAAGTTCATGCACAAGTTCTTGTAACTTCCTGGGTAGTAATCGCCATCTTGTTGGCTTTACCCATCGTAGCTACCCGGAATCTGCAAACCATACCGACTACCAGCCAAAATTTCATTGAGTATGTTCTCGAATCTATTAGGGATTCAACTAGAACCCAGATGGGAGAAGAAGAGTATCGTCCCTGGGTTCCGTTTATTGGAACTATGTTTCTATCCATTTTTGTTTCCAATTGGTCAGGTGCTTTGTTTCCTCGGCGAATCATTCAGTTACCCCACGGGGAATTGGCTGCGCCTACGAATGATATCAATACTACTGTTGCATTAGCTTTGCTTACATCAGTAGCATATTTCTATGCAGGTTCACACAAGAGGGGTCTTAGCTATTTTGGTAAGTATATCCAGCCGACTCCGGTACTACTACCTATTAATATTTTAGAAGATTCTACCAAACCCTTACCACTTAGTTTTCGACTGTTTGGAAACATCTTGGCTGACGAGTTGGTAGTAGCTGTTCCCGTTTCTTCAGTACCTTCAATCGTTCCTGTACCTATGATGCTTTTAGGATTATTCACAAGCGCCATACAAGCTTTAACTTTTGCTACTCTAGCTGCAGCTTATACAGGGGAATCTACGGAGGGTCATCATTAGAATTCGAAGAGTCAACATTGAATTGATCGCTCCAACAAAGTATCATATCGGAACGATGGGGCGCGGTTTATTTGTAAAACTCACTAATGGGATCAATATAGTAGGAAAAACTGTTTCTGTGGTATCATGATACAACAATACAAGACCCTACCCTCCCCCTCCCCTTCCCTTTTTTCGGTTATTCAAAGGAGTGGGTGGGGGGTTGAGGGATAGCTACTACCCGCTCCAATTGAACTATTTAAAGGGATGGGCACACAAAGAGTATAATAAATTTCACCGCTGAGCCTGAGTACTCCACGAGGAATGAATGACTGACAAGATGTTAGGTTTTTTCCGTTCCTCTTAGAACTAATGATACTGAATCCCATGCATGTTTGTGTCCTGGTACGGCAAATAATATTGTTCAATCTTATTCACGTTGAGACTAAGATTGAAATAGTTCACTAGAGAACTATTCCGGACTACGCGACTCTCTTTGATCCAATTATTACCCCACGGATAGAATATCGTAGTGATAATTGTTTTTCAGGATAGAACAGCCATTCTACCCTACCAAAAAGACTCCCTTACTGTTTTGATTCGAACAACGGATGAGGTTATTCTATCTCATTACTAGTTTTGATCAGATTTATGCAGAATCATTATTTCAGTCAGTATTCACTAGAGAATTTTTGTCACGCCGAGACTAATTAACATAAATCTAATGGAACAATATTGATTAACGTAATTAAAATAGGAGGAGACTAATACGAACCCCTTGATTCCTGCTGCTTCTGTTATTGCTGCTGGATTAGCCGTAGGCCTCGCTTCGATTGGTCCCGGCGTTGGGCAAGGCACTGCCGCGGGTCAGGCAGTGGAGGGTATTGCGAGACAACCAGAGGCAGAAGGTAAAATTCGAGGTACTCTATTGTTAAGTTTAGCTTTCATGGAAGCTTTGACAATTTATGGACTAGTTGTAGCCCTAGCGCTATCATTTGCGAATCCGTTCGTTTAATTTGTTTCTATTACAAGACATTTGGGGATCTTTACCACCCCCTACCTCTTCCTAAACTCTTCTCGAATCAATAGTGAACTGTTTGAGCCGGGGGGGGGGGGGGGGGGTTGTTAGTCTATAATTATTGTTCCACCTATTTTACTGAGTCCCTACCGCATATATTTAAGTCTATTCATAACCCCTCCTCGATCAACAAGACATCCAATAATATATAAAATATTGGATTTATGATTTTCTCTCAGGCTAGACCAGACGTTAATTAAAAATTAGAAAACCTTTCAGGAGGAGAGGAATTATGAGAAGTGTAAGTGAGATCGTCGCTCCCTCAAGTTATTGGACTCTCGCCGCAAGTTTTGGTTCAAATACCAATATCTTGGAGATAAATTTGATTAACCTGATTTTGGTCCTAGGTGTATTATTCTACTATGGAAAGGGAGTGTGTGCGAGTCGTATATCCGAATAGGATAACCGGTCTCTTCCAGTTGCACTTGAAACACTAATCGGTGCAAAACCCCGACGAATTACTTGTAAATTAATGTTATGCAAGAACCAGAGCATTCCGTGGAATCGATAGAAAACTTTTTATTTTCATCGACTGATTCGGGAATACCATCAATATGGTTAAAGCTGAATCGCTTAAAGTCTTAGCAAAACTAGGGTTTTCTTTCCCCTACCGCGCAACCTAAGTCGCGGTCGGAGGTTTATTCGATATATAACATTCGTATCGAGACTAATCTGATTCCTATCATTCCTCAAGAGAGAGATTAGAATACCTAAAAGTCAATAAATCTTGTTCAATTTGCTGAATAGACAACCCATACAAGATGGATACTATCTAGAAGAAGCGGCTCTGCCAATAGTCAAAAGATATTAGATATTGTCCATGAGAGCCCTTAATCCTCTTCAATTATTAATTATTTGATCTGTTCTAGTCGGTTCGGGATGGATCATACCAATAAATAGAGAGAGAAAGATGGCGGGCCCGTGTGTGAGGATATTGCTGGAATCTTCTGCCCTATTGGGAAACACGGGCAGGAAAGCCGAATGGGTCGAAAGATCCATGTTCGGTTTGGGAAGAGATAATTAATCTTTGAGAATCAAAGGTATATGATCCACTTTCATTGATCAATTTTTTAGAGAATCGTAAAAAAACAATTTTGAACACTATTTCGGATGCGGAGGAGCGTTATAAGGAAGCTACCGAGAAACTTAAGAGGGCTCGGACCCGCCTGCAACAAGCAAAAGTTAAAGCAGCTGAGATCCGCATCAATCAGCTTACGCAGATGGACAGGGAACAGCGGGATCTTGTTGATGCAGCTGATGAAGATTTGAAGAGATTAGAGGATAGTAAAAACTATACAATTCGCTTTGAGAAACAACGAGCAATTGAACAGGTTCGACAGCAAGTCTCTCGACTTGCATCGGAGAGGGCTCTGGAAAGTCTGAATAGTCGTTTGGATAATGAATTGCATTTGCGCATGATTGATTATCACATCGGCCTACTCAGGGCCATGGAAAACGCAACCGATTAGCCTTCATTTCATTATGGAACAGGTTTCATTTTTTTTTCCTTCTTTCAGTAAGATACTTTGACAAAAATGGTAATAAACATTCGACCCGATGAGATTAGCAGTATCATTCGTAAGCAAATTGAGGGATATGTTCCAGAAGTAAAGGTTGTTAATATTGGCACTGTACCTTAAGTTGGAGATGGAATCGCCCGCATCCATGGCCCTAACAAAGTAATGGCTGGTGAATTGGTAGAATCTGAGGATGGTACAATAGGCATTGCTCCGAATCTAGAATCTGATAATGTTGGGGCTGTACTGATGGGTGATGGTTTAACCATACAAGAGGGAGGTTCCGTAAGAGCAACTGGAAAGATTGCCCAAATACCAGTCAGTGACTCCTTTGTGGGTCGTGTCGTAAATGCTTTGGCTCAACCCATTGATGGTAAGGGTCAAATTCCAGCTTCTGAGTTTAGATCAATTGAATCCCCCGCTCCAGGGATTATTTCGAGACGTTCAGTGTACGAACCTTTACAAACAGGTCTTATTGCTATCGACTCGATGATCCCCATAGGTCGTGGTCAACGAGAATTGATAATTGGGGATAGACAGACTGGTAAAACAGCAGTAGCTACAGATACAATTTTGAATCAGAAAGGTCAAAATGTTATATGTGTCTACGTAGCTATTGGTCAAAAAGCGTCCTCCGTGGCTCAGGTGGTAAATACTTTTCAGGATCGTGGCGCTATGGAATACACCATTGTAGTATCGGAGACCGCAAACTCTCCAGCCACTCTGCAATATCTTGCTCCCTATACAGGAGCAGCTCTAGCTGAATACTTCATGTATCGCAAACAGCATACCTTGATTATTCATGATGATCCTTCTAAACAAGCCCAGGCTTATCGACAAATGTCTCTGTTACTTAGAAGACCACCTGGGCGAGAAGCGTATCCGGGAGATGTTTTTCATTCACATTCTCGTCTTTTGGAAAGAGCGGCTAAATCAAGTATTCAATTGGGTGAAGGTAGTATGACGGCTCTACCCATTGTTGAGACTCAGGCGGGAGATGTCTCAGCCTATATTCCCACCAATGTTATTTCTATCACTGATGGATAAATATTTTTATCAGCAGATCTATTTAATGCTGGCATTCGACCGGCAATCAATGTGGGGATTTCGGTATCCAGAGTAGGTTCTGCAGCTCAAATCAAAGCTATGAAACAAGTGGCCGGTAAATTGAAATTGGAATTGGCCCAATTTGCAGAATTAGAGGCTTTCGCGCAATTTGCCTCTGATCTCGATAAGGCTACCCAGAATCAGTTAGCAAGGGGTCAGCGGTTGCGCGAGTTGCTTAAACAATCTCAATCAGCTCCATTGTCAGTGGAAGAACAAGTAGCTACTATTTATACTGGAGTTAACGGATATTTGGATCTACTAGACGTTGAGCAAGTTAAACGATTCTTGGTTCAGTTGCGTGAGTATGTAACAACCAATAAACCTCAATTTGGTGAAATTATTCGTTCTACCAAGATGTTTACGGAACAGGCAGAAATACTTTTAAAGGAAGCAATTAAAGAATCAACAGAACTCTTTTTACTGCAAGAGAAGTAATTAATGACACAGCGCGTGTCTGTTCTATTTGTAGGGGAAGAGTTACTTTCGCGTTTCAGTCACTTTTCTAACATACGCATAGTTTTCTATTTCTAAAACACGGAATTACGTCCAATAGGATTTGAACCTATACTTAAGGTTTAGAAGACCTCTGTCCTATCCATTAGACGATGGACGTTTGTTTCTCTAGGGTTGAGAGTTGATACGCTCGGGTAGACGCTATATTGTGAACAAACAATAATTTTAGTTTGTTCACGGTGTAGCTGATAGATTAAATAGTAGATTTAATACACAAGGTTCGGGGTGGTCCGACCAATATTATTAGCGGGTAGCGGGAATCGAACCCGCATCAGTAGCTTGGAAGGCTAAAGGTTATAGTCGATGCCACTGGATGGTTATGACATCTCTAATTCAGAACCGAACGTGAAAGTCTCTATTCATTCGGCTCCTTTATGGAAGGAGGGGATATAAAATCGGAAGGGATGTCTATTTCCAGACAAAAGCGCTCCTCTATCTCTTTTGTATGAGAAGGAATACGAGGTAGCAAGAGCCTCTTACGAAGCTTAATCGTTCCCACACACTTACTCTTTTCTCTAATTATTTATTTCTTTCTAGAAAGAATGTTACCGCGAGAAAAAAAAAAAAAGCATCCATAACATCTATGTCAGTCTCGTTTGTATCTTGCATAACAAGAACATACTTCCTAGATGATCCCGTTGAGAAGAAAACGAATTTTACCAATTTCACAATTAATTAATCTAGAGAGCATGGTAAATATTTTTTTTTATCTTCCAGTTACTTCGTTCTTTATTTCTACTGTCAAGAATCTTTAGGAAAATATTTTTCACCGAGTCGTATAAGCAATTGCTTAAATGAGGAAATGCTTGATAACCCTGATAAACCAGGATGAATCGTTCTGGAACTGTCGATCTCGGATTATTCTCCAAGGTTCAGTGACGATGAAACAAATATTTTAGGTGTCTATCCATAGATTTTGTTCTTTATCCTTCTTAAATAATCGTTTTGGGGCTCCCGTATTTCAAAACAATTCTGCTTCGTTACTAATTAATTTGCCTTTGCAAAGCAAAATCTAGTATAGGAGTAACTAGAATTACGTTTTTCATACCAACAATTATTATAGATAAGTATATGTACTTTTATAGAAATAAAGTTTTTTGATTTGATTTAGTCGAAAATCGGTTTGATAGATCCCTTGACTAGTCAGCTCAAAATAAGACGAATCACACTTTTACCACTAAACCATACCCGCCACTATATATAGTGTATTATATAAGCAGGTTCTCTGTCTAATCTAATGGTGGGATGTTCCGGAGCTCCCTGACATATTGGGGGAGCCCCCCCCCCCCCCCCACGTAAAAATATATGTAACTTAGTCTTTAGCGGGGAGTTGTTCCGCCTATGGGAATGAAGCTACAAATTACCCTTCCGGGCTGCCGATAAAGCAATTACTAGTGGTCCCGATGCAACTATTAGCGCCAGAACAGCAAGTTGTGCAATTACCTCTAGATTCATTATCTCTCCTTTTATTATTTTCAATAATATATTTCAGTGTCAAAACAGTTTCTTTGTTCCCTTTCTTTATTGGAATGGAACGTTTCAGGTAGATCTGAATGGGTAGTTTCGTGTAGCCATGATGGACTAAGATTGATACAATGAATCAAGGCATAGTGATTTAGGTAAATGATAGAATTTCGTACACTAATTATTGTTTATTTATATATACAATAAGAAAGGGGAGATATAAAAAGTAATGGAATCAATTTCGGACATTCAAATTATTTTGGCACTTATTATTGCTTTTGCAACAAGCATCTTAGTTGCGAGATTGGCTATTGCACTGTACCGTTAATCGGTTCAATCTAATATAGAGAAGCAGTCTGGCTAATTCTGGCTAGGCTAAAAAAAAAAATAGATATATATATCTATTTTTTTTTTTTTTTTTGAGTCTGTCTCGGGAGGATTAATCTATACCTAAGATATTGATTCAGGATTCAATTCTCTTTATTCTATCTCCTTCTTCTCTTTTAAGGAGGGGGGGGGGGGGGGGTTAAAAAAAGTCTACTCCATCCAGGGTTCATTTAGGATTTAACTCTACAGCGTAGAAGTAGAAAATTTATCAGACAAACTCTTTTCTAATCTTCATTCGAAGTATAGACTTATATCCCGACTTTGTGTTAAAGTCCAGAGGAATATTTTGCTTGGAGAGATGGCCGAGAGGTCTAACGCGTCGGATTGCTAATCCGTTGTACAATCAATATGTACCGAGGGTTCGAATCCCTCTCTCTCCTCCAAGAATTGATTGATCTGCTGACAGAGTAGTCTCAAGAAAACATACAAGATTTTGACTCTAACTTAATCCTTACGTCCAGGGTTCCGTCCAGGATCGTTTGATAAGAATCCGAAAACGAGAAGGGAAACAAAAAAGATAACTACTGTATAGACAAATAGCTTAAGGGTAAGCATGATCTAATCTCCATGGTCATAACTATGGGTAAAATAGAATGGAACATTTTTGGTTGGAATATATCTATCTATATATAGATAGATATCTGCTCCTTCCGACTTACGAAAAATATATAAGGGATCAGGTGTTTACCAATAAAAATCTATTCTATGTCTGAGACTATATAGATCATCCCTAAAACTATATATATATATATAGTTTTTTTTTATCGAGTCGTAAGGGGTGTGGCGAATAGATAAATCCCGAGTTAATAAAAGTTTCATTACCGAAAACTCACCGCAGCCTGCCGCACAAAAGCTAGAAGAAGAAAAAACACTGGTATGACTGGCATTACATCCACAATTGGATCAAAAATAGCATAAGCTTCGGGTAATTTAGCAAAAAAAACGTCATTGAGGTGAAGAGGATTATCCAGATAGATGTTATACAAAACTATCATTTTTATTCTCCAATAACAAAGAATTTTCTTTTGAGACGGTGACATTTTTTGATCGGTCAACCTATCAGGTATATACTATTATATATTCTTTCATTCAATTAGGTAGAATAAATAGATTTAATATTCCACCAGATCAAACTAATAATTGAATGGGTCTATCATTGAGATCTTTTTGAGTTGATTTCATTGAATATTATTAGTTCCCAATTTTCTTTGGTCCCTTTTTGTTGCTGTCCCCACATAACCAAGTCACACATAAAAAAAAGGTTGACAGTAAAACCAAAGTATGAGAGTATCATTATACTGATCATTTATGGGGCGTGGCCAAGCGGTAAGGCAGCGGGTTTTGGTTCCGTCATTCGGAGGTTCGAATCCTTCCGTCCCAGATCTCGCTATATGGGAAAAATCTATCACGTTTCCGCATACTAAATATTGGGTAAGTTACAGCTGATATTTTTGGCTTTGGCTAATTAATCCCCCCCCCACCCCCCCCCGACCCGTACTACTTCTTATTTCCCCTCGATGGATCTTCCAGTTTATATTATGATGATAAGCTGCATATAGCAATAGATCCCTTTATGACGCGGAACAAAAAAATGATATTAAAACCAATTTATGAAATTAGCTTATTGGATGCATGCTGGACCTGCTCACATTGGTACTCTACGAGTAGCCAGTTCTTTCAGGAACGTACATGCTATAATGCATGCCCCTTTGGGAGATGACTATTTTAATGTAATGCGCTCCACGTCGGAAAGGGAAAGAGATTTTACTCCAGTAACTGCTAGTGTAGTGGATCGTCACGTATTAGCACGTGGATCTCAAGAAAAGGTTATAAATAATATAAGCCGAAAAGATGAGGAATAATGTCCCGATTTGATTGTTTCGACACCTACGTGTACCTCTAGTATCTTGCAAGAAGATTTACAAAATTTTGTAGATCGAGCCTCCTTATCTTCCAAGTCTGATGTAATTCTCGCGGATGTTAATTACCATTGAGTTAATGAGCTTCAAGCGGCGGATAGAACCTTAGAACAAATAGTTCGACACTATTTGGATAGGGCTCGTAAACAAGGTACATTGGATCGATCCGTCACAGATACACCTTCGGCAAATATTATTGGAATCTCCACGTTAGGTTTCCATAATCAACATGATTGTCGTGAATTGAAACGTTCACTGCGAGATTTGGGAATCCCAGTCAATCAAATAATCCCAGAGGGGGGGTCCCTAAAAGATCTAAAGGATTTACCGAGAGCTTGGTTCAATATAGTACCTTATCGCGAAGTGGGTTTAATGACAGCGACTTTTCTAGAAAAAGAGTATGGAATGCCTTACGTATCAGTAACTCCCATGGGGATTTTAGATACAGCTGAATTCATTTCACAGGTGGAGAAACTTGTCAATGCATGGGCTTCGGTCCTATCAGAAGAAAAAGTTAATTATATGTTATATATCAAAAATCAAACCCGATTTGTTTCTCAAGCGGCTTGGTTTTCAAAATCTATCGATTGTCAGAACCTGTCTGGAAAAGAAGTAGTAATCTTCGGCGATGCAACTCACGCAGCCTCTATTACTAAAATACTTGTTAGAGAAATGGGAATTCGTGTTAGTTGTTCAGGTACGTACTGTAAGCATGACACGGAATGGTTCAATGAGCAGGTTCAAGGCTTATGTGACGAAATAATAATCACGGAGGATCATACTGAAGTTGGAGATACGATAGCTTGTATTGAACCCTCTGCCATATTTGGAACCTAAATGGAACGCCATATCGGTAAACGTATCGATATTCCGTGTGGGGTTATTTCTTCACCAGTTCATATTCAGAATTTTCCCCCGGGACATCGGCCCTTTCTGGGTTACGAAGGAACTAATCAAATAGCTGATCTAGTCTATAACTCGTTTAATCTGGGTATGGAAGATCATTCACCGGACGTTTTTGGCGGTCATGATACTAAAGAAGTAAGCACTAAGTCCCTATCCACAGATAGAGATCTTAATTGGACCCCCGAAGCTGAATTAGAATTAAATAAAATACCCGGTTTTGTAAGGGGTAGAATCAAGAGAAATACCGAAATCTTTGCAAAACAGAATGACATTACAAAAATTACAGTCGATTTAATGTACGCGGCTAAGGAAAAATTAAGCCCCTAATTTCATAAAGTCTTTAAATATTAGTGATTTAACATAAAATTTAGGCTATCTATATTAGAGTTATTCCGCGAATGCGTCGTAAAAGTGATACAAGCAACCCCGTCCAGGACCGTTGCAGTAACAAATAGTTAACAATAAGAGCATTCTTGACTTCTAGATATTATGGTAAAACTTCGCTCGAAGCGACATGGTGGGAAGCAACGTGTGGCTCGAACATCGAGATCGTTTTTGCGGAGTCTAGTAGCCGCCATTTCTTAACGGGAAGATGCTCTCGCTTCAACATTTGTTGAAACCCATTATCAAATGAAACTTGAAGAATCCTATCATATCTATCGGAATTTACTCATCTTTTTTTTTGAGAGGGATAGTGTCTATGGTTATTTCTACAGAATGGAGCTATTAAATCTCGTTATTCCACGGTTGTTGGAGGAAAAAATGTTCTCACCAGGAACTTAAAACTATAATTCATTTGGATTATAAATCAATATCATTGAAGTGAAACGATTTAATTATTCGACCTGAATTGAATCTCGAATTATCGAATAAGAAATCCTTGACTCAATGATATTTTTTATGATGGGTCAGTGAGGATAGGTTCTGTTGCTACCAATTCCCGATTTGGATAACCCTTGGGGTTAGGCTCAAACCTAAGGATTCTCAGAATCGATTTACGAACGAGAGGATACCCGATACGCAAATTAATACATTGGTAATGGGGGTGAAGACTCTGATGTTTCTTACAAAGTAATAATTAATTGGTAAAGAGATAACTCAATAAGTGACAGAATATCCATATTGCACACACGTGAGTTAGGAGCATTCTCCATACAATTGAATAGAAAACAAAAAAAAACGGAGCATAGTTGAAGATTTATCTATTTGATTGGAATTGCAGCTTAAGCCGTATGAAATTAAAGTTTCATATACGGTTTCACGGGGGGGAGGGCGGGTAGGTTTACGTGCACCCACCTCGATAAATCACTTACCGAATAATTGCAATTCATGCTCAGTCCCGGCGAGAGGGAAAGGCCATTAAGGAGGTTGGGTTTCATGATCCGCGGAAAGAGCAAACCCAATTAGACGTTTCTGCTATTGCTTCTTTTCTTGAAAGGGGGGCTCAAACAACAGAAACTGTTCGTGATATATCGAAACGGGCAAAGGTACCTGAACAAGTCAAAATCAAACTTTAATTAAAAATCAAAATTTAGGAGAATCTAATGGGCCCAGCTTACATTACTTTTCAAATGTTTTTATATTACCCTTCTCTCCTGCTTATACTCTATATCTATGCCGTCTTTATCATTCCTTTAAGAAGTAGGGTGTTCAGAAATGAATACTGGTTCTCTATCAAAGAGTCCTTCGAAAGAAGTGATGTCAGACGTTTCTTCACGAAGAGGTGGGGGAAAGGGAGGAAACATAAATAGTCTCAATAAATAAAGTTGATTCCTTAACAATAATGTAAGAGTTGAGAGTTGATTCTAGATTCAAGGGTTTCGTATCAATCTCTGTGAGTCCCTTCAAGAGGCAGTTACAGTCCGGTAAAGTTTCAAAAATTAGACCGAAGATTATTTTATTTGGTTGAATATATCTTCGAAAAAAAAAAGCCTTCGATGTTGAAAGTACCAATTCAGTTCAGTTCATTCGGGGTCCCTCCTTTTGTAGAATTATACTTCGCCTTCCCTCCCTTTATTTTTTTTTTTTAATCTGGTTATGACTAATTCCAAATAGATCAAAATTACTACTTATCAAAATTCGACATTCAATGAAGTTGTTGAGATAAAATAAAGTGGCGAGCCGTAGGTAACGAATAAGCATAAACATTAGAAATAGACAAAGGTTAGGATCTTTATTTATTTGAAATAGATGATTAGTAAAATAGATTTGTATCTACAAATCTGTTCGTAATATGTTACTCGCAGTTTCATTTAATACTATATTATTGTCAATCCAATTTTATTCAATCATCACCGATTGTTGGCTGGTAAACTAGTCTAAATTTAAAATGAAATGGTTGATTCATGGGTTTTACGGCGATAATCTAATAACTCTATATTCAAATGAACTTTCTACAGATAAGGATCCACAGCATGGAGAGAGAGTTGCTAATATATTGAATATATTGAATAAATTCCATTGCTTGAGATCTCGATGCTTGAGGGGTTACTACTACGAGAACTGTTTATGGATCCTTGCCCAGGTTTGGGACGTTACGGAAAAGTAAAAAAATCACTCTCAACCAAGAGTGTTTTTTGTATCCGTTTTTTTTTAAAGATGATTTTTACTCAATTGCTTGTAAGCGTTTTTCGGATGGACCAAGCATTGATTCAGTATTTGGAGCGTATAGTATGATATCGGCGAAACGTCTAATTGATAGGATGCGCCACCAAGATTATTCAGAGATTATTTATTCAGAATCTGGTTGAATTTAATCCGGTAGCTGGACTACAGATTCGTATTTTTACGCACTTTTAAAAACAATATGCTTAGTTTTGGAAATACCTCTTCTGTCTCGGATAATACCGTTAGTTATGAAAACAAATAGTGATTGGAGACCTTCTCAATCCATTCATTCAATATTTCTATTTTTGGAGGATAGACTGCCGAATTCCAACCATGTTCTAGATACAAAGATACCTCTGAATCTTCATATAGAGACCCCAATTCGAATGTTTCGTCGACGAATCCAGGATGCCCCGTTTTTACATCTATCAAGGTTGGTTCTCCATAAATACAGAAATTTGTCTGTAAAAAGTTGGAAAGGAAATGACAAAAACTTTGACATTCTACTTTGGAATTTCTACATCTACGAGATTGAATCATTACTATTGTTTCTATGGAAACAACTGTATAGGTCACAGTTAAGATATTCGGTATCTACCGATCAGAATAACATTACTCGGAAGGAAAGACTTTATAGATATGGGCCCCAATTCGATACAGCAAGCGTCAATTCTTACCTCACTCGAAGTTCGTGTATTCACTATGGAAGATATAAGAATCACTCCCTCATAGCTTTTGGGGGAACCAGGTATTTTGCAATAAAATGGATTTATTCTATTTTGATACTTGTAGAATCCCATTGTCATTATCGGACTGAATCTAATCAAATGTGTATCAAATTATTATCCAACAGTTGCGTATCACTTTTAGGTTATATTTTATGTGTTCAATCATTAACAAAAAAAGTTCGAGTTGGGGCCACAGAGGGATCACACATCACTCTTTCCAGCGCCAAGAATTTGTTGTCTAAAGTCCCAATTTCGCTTCTAGTTAAGCTTATGGCAAAAGAGAATTTTCGTGACAGTACCGGACGTCCAGTTAGTAAATTAGCTTGGACTACGTCAACAGATGATGCTATTTTAAATAGATTCGTACAGACTTGGAGGATCTTTTCTCTCTATCATAGCGGGTCAATAAATCGAGATGGATTGCGTAGATTGAGATATATACTACGATTTTCATGCGATAATACTTTAGCCTGTAAACACAAGAGTGCAACACGCTCGTTGCGACGTAGATTTGATTCAGAAATAGTGTTGGATAATTATTTAAAAAATTATGAGATGTCTCCTGCGTCCAGTACACTTAACGTGTTAAATAATCAAAGAGTTTGGCATTTGAACATAACCCGGCCTGTCTTATCGACACTCGGTGCATTAGAAATATGAGTCTAACATATCTGTTTGTATAGATAGATCTATGTTCTTTCCCTCTCTAACATTTACCCTCCCTCGCTATATTTCATTCAAACCTTGTTGTTGAATCGATTCATCCATCAAATACAAAAATTGTGTTGTCGCAGTTTACAGAGATACAAAAGTACCTAAATGATTGGTTGATCCTTCAATTGGATGTGACACAAATTCTTCCATCTTCAAATATTACCCTGATTTTTATTACGAATAATATTGATTATTTCCTCTCACCCGGTAACTTGTCAATTTTTCCAGAATATATTTTGATTCTCAGTTTAATCACAATTATTGTCATTGATTTGTCATATAAAGGGAAAGATATACTCTTGCTTCATAGAATTTCACTAATATCTCTGTTAAGTAGTATCGTTCTTTTACTGTGCCAGTGGGAAGTCAAATCCGTTTCGATTGCTCCTGAAAGTCTTCAGATCAACACTCCTAGCAATATATTCAGATTATTTCTCTTGATTCGCTCACTACTATCTGTTTCATTATCCGTTGATTACATACGATGTACAAAAACAGCTTTAGCAGAATTTTTATTATTTATTTCAACTGCAGGTTCGGGGGGAATGCTTCTGCGTTGCGCGAATGATTTGGTAACGATTTATGTAGCCTCGGAGTGCTTAAGCTTATCTTCCTACCTTTTATCTGGATATGCCAAAAAGGATATAAGGTCGAATGAAGCAACAATAAAATTTTTATTGATGGGTGGGGCAAGTTCCTCCTTTTTAGTTTATGGTTTTTCTCTATTGTATGGCCTTTCTGGTGGAGAGGTTCAGCTTAATAAATTAGTTGATGGACTCCTATCTACTCAGATGTGTGATTCTGTTGCAATCTATACCTCTATTGCGTTTGTTGTGGCAGGAATGGCTTTCAAACTTTCTCTCGTTCCATTTCATCAATGGACTCCCGATGTATATGAAGGAGTGTGGTTCGTTCGAGAAACAATCGAGTCTTTATGAATAATCCCATAATAATTGATTTGTTTCTTTGCAATATCTTACAGGCAGGTGAGAAACGAAATAACTCTCCCGAATCAATATTTGCAGCAATAACTGACTCTTACCGTACGGGCAATTCGTGGGAATCGCTTGAGTAATCTTGCACGAGTAAAACAGAGTAGAATAAAACAAAACAGAAAATCTAGTAGATCTAGCAGATAGGATTTACCTCCCTGCAAATAATCTATCCCTTTCTTAATTTATCTACCAATTTTCATAAAAGTTTATCTATTAAGGGTAGGTCCAACAAAAGAAAGCAGGTTAGGTAGATGTAGTGGTATAGTTACCTTTTTTACATATATTTTATCTTCTTGTTGATAGAAGTTCGACTGGTTCGGTCCTTCAGAAACTTTCGATAGATTCTTTCAACCGAAGAAATCACCCCAAGATACAATTGTTACGTCTGTTAGGAACGAAAAAAATTGTAATTTATCTCTCCCGCCCAATGTATGTTCTTTTCAACCCATTCAATGTTTGTCCTGTGGAAAGGAGTTTCCTGGTAACTGAAT